CAATACATGTTATAATAATAATAACATAACATTTATTGTAATGTACAATTTAGTGTAATGTACAATTTATTGTAATATAATATAAATTGTAGAAAATGAGTGAAGGACTATTCATAATTACGTATTCATTTTGGATCCGATGACAGATCTTGCTGATGACAGATCTTGCTAACTAAGGCAATACATGTTATAATAATAATAACATAACATTTATTGTAATGTACAATTTAGTGTAATGTACAATTTATTGTAATATAATATAAATTGTAGAAAATGAGTGAAGGACTATTCATAATTACGTATTCATTTTGGATCCGATGACAGATCTTGCTGATGACAGATCTTGCTAACTAAGGCAATACATGTTATAATAATAATAACATAACATTTATTGTAATGTACAATTTAGTGTAATGTACAATTTATTGTAATATAATATAAATTGTAGAAAATGAGTGAAGGACTATTCATAATTACGTATTCATTTTGGATCCGATGACAGATCTTGCTAACTAAGGCAGTACATGTTATAATAATAACATAACAATAAATTGTAGAAAATGAGTGAAGGACTATTCATAATTACGTATTCATTTTGGATCCGATGACAGATCTATCTGTATTATAAAAATTCGTCTAAAACGATGTCGTAAAAAGAAACTTGTGACTTGAACGACATGATTAGTTCTGTGGATTATGACGTCCGCCATTTTGATTTGAAGATGCTTATAAATTATATCAAAAGATATATTTTATATCAGGTATATGACTAACACTATTTACATAGATATATTTTATATCATGTATATAACTAACATGTTCTATTCACAGATTGTAGTAATTGGGAAATTTTTTATCTTATGAAAAGAAACGCTTTCGATCGGATACTAAAACTAGTAGTAATACTCAAACGTCTAGTATTAATAAAAAAGTTACTGAGACTAGTACGTTTAGCTTTCGATAATATTCGAAAATATTATCGTCTAATTTTAGATCATATTTTAGATCATATAATAGATCATATAAAAAATTCTTCTTATACGACTTTTATCCAGTTGTCCGAATTTTTATGGTATATTTTATGGCTTATCTATAAAACTTTTGAGTGGTTTTTTGGTGATTGGGGGTTCGAGTTTTTATGGTATCTTTTCTGGTGGATCTATATCATTTTATGGTTTATTTATAAAACTTTTGAGTGGTGGTTAGTGTATTTTTTTGCAATAATTTCTCAAAAAATTTATCAAATTAAATCCGCTTTCAATAAATTGATTGCAAAAATTTATCAAATTAAACCCGCAATCAATAAATTGATTGCAAAAATTTATCAAAAAATTTATCAAATTAAACCCGCAATCAATAAATTGATTGCAAAAATTTATCAAAAAATTTATCAAATTACACTCGCTTTAAAGAAATGGATTAAAAGGGGGTTATTTTGATGCGAATACGTCTAGCTTTCGATCATATAAAATTTTCTTATTATATCAATTTTGTATCGTGGTTGTTTTATTATTATCCATTTATATTTCTCTTATTATATCTTCATTTCATGTATTTTCTTCCCGTGCGATCTTATATAGGGAAGCAGATGAGGAATCTTGTTGAACGGCTATTAAAGGGAAGAAGAAGAAGAAGAAGAAATGATTTTTAATGAATAAAAAAATTTCGTACTTTTATTCCCAACATTTCGGGATTGACAATAGCAGATTTTTTTAATATAATTAAATCCGCCATTTCTTTTATAATTATGAATTCGTTCAACGGATCAGAAATAATCTGATCCGGAAAAATCACTTGATTGGATTAAGAAATGGTAAAGTTCGATTCGATTATTATATCCTTGATTATTTCTTGAAAGGTTCTATTTCTGTCGTTCAATCAGAATCGATTGTTAAAATATCGATTCAATCAAGTAACTGCGTATTCTACTTCGACTGTATCTATCCAAATAAGGGTTGCTAACTCAATGGTAGAGTACTCGGCTTTTAAGTGCGACTATGTTCTTTTACATGTTCGGATGAACTACTAAATTCGTCTTATACCATCGGTAAAATTAGTAAGACTACGACTGATCCTGAAAAGTAAATAAAATGGAAAAAGCAGCATGTCGTTCTAAGAATCTCGACTTTCTTTTTTGATCAGAAGCGGATTTTATCCAAGGAATTCAATGCATAACTAATGTATATAATAGTTTACATATTATATATATAATTTAATATGTATGTAATTACGAACAAATGGATCTTATTTTGAAATAAGATCAAATAAATTTGAGAGTGCGAATGATTAAGTAAAGTGAGTCAATGGATAAAGCTGGATGGCTTGAATCATAAGTAAAATCAGAAGAACGAGCTTCTGTTCCTCATTTCAACGAGGAATTCCCTTTACTAAAAGGAAGTTAAAAGCCTTTTAGTAACCGATAAAGGAAGTTTTTTCCTGTAGTAAATCAGGGTTTTCTACATTCACAATGAGTCCTAAGTACTCGAAAACAAATGTGTAAGAGAAATAGTGTACTGACCATGTTAATTGTATTCCATGAGTCAGGAGAGCGATTGGACTGCCAAAATAAGAGATTTTCGTTCTTCCTCATGACGAATGAAGATCTATGCGAAGAAAATTATCTATCAGATAAATATTTTCTATTATGTTTCAACTAGACTAGATCGCACCATGTATTATGTTTAATAATCCAAGAGGTTATCCGGGGGTTTTCAAAAATGGATGAATTCCAAAGAAATTCAAACAAACATCGATCTTGGCAACAATTCTTTTTATATCCGCTTTTTTTTCGGGAAGATCTTTACGCAATTGCTCATGATCATCATTTAGATAGATCTGGTTCCTCCGAACCAACGGAAATTTTATTTTCTCATTTTTTTAGTTTCCTAACTGTAAAACGTTCAATACGTCGGATACGTAAACAGAATAAATCAATTAGTTTATTTGGGAATTCCGATTCAAATAAATTGATTGAATACAATAAGAATTTTTCTTTTAAATCGATGCTAGAAGGTTTTACAATTGTCTTGGAAGTTTCGATCGCAATGCGATCAAAACATTTCATAAAAGGAATGGATGGATGGAATAGTCTCCGATCCATCCATTGCATATTTCCTTTTATGGAGGATAAATTACCACATTCCAATTATATATCAGATATACGAGTGCCCTACTCAATTCATCCGGAAATTTTGGTTCGAATTTTTCGTCGCTGGATCCGAGATGTTCCTTCTTTGCATTTATTACGATTGATTCTCCATGAATGGAAAAATAGTTTTAGTCAAGAAAATTTGGAGAAAGTTCTGATTACACAGAGGGGAAATACGAGGTTCTCCCTGTTCCTTTGGAATTCTTATGTGTATGAATGCGAATCGTTTTTAATTCCTCTTATTAAACGATTTTTTAATCCACAATCATTGTTATATGGATCTTTTCCCGATCGAACTCATTTTGAGAAAAAGATAAAAGATATTGTTATATTTCCTCTTCAGAAAATTTCAACAAAAAAGATCTGGTTGTTGAAGGATTCTTTCATCCATTATGTGAGATATGGAGAAAGATCCCTTATAGCTCTAAAGGGTACGCACCTTCAAGTGAAAAAATGTAGATATCATCTGTTTCATTTTTGGCAATACTATTTTCATCTTTGGTTTCAACCGTATAGGATATGCAGTCTTGAATTATCCAAGACTTCTTTTTCTTTTTTAGGTTTTTTTCTGAATGTTAAAATGAGACCTCTCGTGGTTAGAGCCAAAATGCTAGATGATTTATTCATTACCGATCTTATTACCAATGAATTAAACCCAATAGCTCCGATTAGATCAATTCTTTTTTCTTTGGCTAAAGAAAAGTTTTGTGACATCTCAGGGTGGCCAATTAGTAAATTGTCTTGGACCAGTCTATCAGATGATGATATCCTCGATCGATTTGATCGAATTTGGATAAATCTTTTTCATTACTACAGTGGATCCATCAATCAAGATGGTTTATATCATATAAAGTATATACTTGTACTTTCATGTGCTAAAACTTTGGCCTGTAAACATAAAAGTACGATACGTGTAGTTCGAGAACAATTAGGTTCGGAACTCTTTACAAACTCGTTTTCAAAAGAAAGAGAATTCATTTCTTCGTCCTTTTCAAAAACTCGTTCACAGAGAGAACGAATTTGGAATTCAGAAATTAGCCAGAGAAACCCCCTGATTTCTGGCAAAAGATGGAGAATAAACAAATAGAAAACTGATTTTGACCAATGAAATGCTTATTGAGCAATTGCCAGGATCAATTTATGATCCTATAGATCTTTTCCACCCGGAAATCCAACCAAATGATTGATCAAATCACTACATGGAGAAAGCCGTGTGCAATGAAAATTGCAAGCACGGTTTGGGGAGAGATTTCTTGCTTTTATTTAAAAGAGCAGATAATCCACTCCATCCGATGAGCTCCGGGTTCAAGTCCCGGGCAACCCAGAGTACGAGAATCTAGTATCTAAAGGTATTTTTGTCGACTTATTCTGGATCCAATTCAATGTTATCGTTATCCATTGCTCTTAACAAGCAAGAGAGGTAGCATCCCACTATTCGGGAATCATCCTAAGAAATGATGAGGTCTTTCTTACCCATCGAAAGAGTTTTCTCTAATTACATTTACCTTCAAGGAAGGCAATAATATTGACATACAGATATGATGTTATTATACTATTTAATAACAAGCCTTATGTGTATGCTTGGGAGCTTGTAATGATTAAATAAACCAAGTTATAACCATGACCGCAATTCTAGAAAGACGCGAAAGCGCAAGCCTATGGAATCGTTTTTGCGATTGGATCACTAGCACTGAAAACCGTCTTTACATTGGATGGTTTGGTGTCTTGATGATTCCTACCCTATTGACTGCAACCTCTGTATTCATTATCGCTTTCATTGCAGCTCCTCCAGTAGATATTGACGGTATTCGTGAACCTGTTTCCGGTTCTCTTCTTTATGGAAACAATATTATTTCCGGTGCTATTATTCCTACCTCTGCAGCCATCGGTCTGCATTTCTATCCCATCTGGGAAGCAGCTTCTGTTGATGAATGGCTATACAACGGTGGTCCCTATGAGCTAATTGTTCTACACTTCCTACTTGGTGTAGCTTGCTATATGGGTCGTGAGTGGGAGCTTAGCTTCCGTCTAGGTATGCGTCCTTGGATTGCTGTTGCATATTCAGCTCCAGTAGCAGCAGCTACTGCTGTTTTCTTGATTTACCCTATTGGTCAAGGAAGCTTCTCTGATGGTATGCCTCTAGGAATCTCTGGTACTTTCAATTTCATGATTGTATTCCAGGCTGAACACAATATTCTTATGCATCCATTTCACATGTTAGGTGTAGCTGGCGTATTCGGCGGCTCTCTATTTAGTGCTATGCATGGTTCCTTGGTAACTTCGAGTTTGATCAGGGAAACTACCGAAAATGAGTCTGCTAATGCAGGTTACAAATTTGGTCAGGAAGAAGAAACCTACAATATTGTAGCTGCTCACGGTTATTTCGGCCGATTGATCTTCCAATATGCTAGTTTCAACAACTCCCGTTCTCTACATTTCTTTTTAGCTGCTTGGCCAGTAGTAGGTATCTGGTTTACTGCTTTGGGCATCAGCACTATGGCTTTCAACTTAAATGGATTCAATTTCAACCAATCTGTTGTTGACAGTCAAGGTCGTGTAATTAACACTTGGGCCGATATCATTAATCGTGCTAACCTTGGTATGGAAGTTATGCACGAACGTAACGCTCACAACTTCCCTCTGGATCTAGCTGCTGTTGAAGCTAATTCTATAGACGGCTAATTACTCAAGATGAATTGTTAGTGTCTTTCAATTCTTGAAAAGCAAAAAAGAAAGCAGTACTAAAATCGAAAGGTTTGGTACTGCTTTTTTTTCCGTCTAACTTTTCTTAAAAGTTATTGCGAGCAGAGCACAATAACTGTTTACTGTGCATCCAGCAGGAATTGAACCCGCGACTTCCCAATTATGAGTTGGGTGCTTTTACCCATTCAGCCATGGATGCATATTATATATAATAAGTATCGGCTCAGATCTTTTTTTGAATACCCAAAACTATTATTGTTTCAATAATAGAAATGTCACTAACTGCAACAAATTACAAAATAAATACTATAACACAATTAATCAATAAATATTTTCTAATAAAATAGTTTCATTATTAGTTCATTGTTCATTTTCGGGGTTGTAGAACCAACCGGTCATTCTTGAAATGGAATGACCGTAGAAACTATCAATTAGTTTAGGGCGGACGTAGCCAAGTGGTTCCAAGGCAGTGGATTGTGAATCCACCACGCGCGGGTTCGATCCCCGTCGTTCGCCATTGTGAGTTTTTAATAACTCATCAAATGATGAGTGGTTAAGAACCTATGCATATGTGTATGTGTTACATACATATAGTATTATAACACAATAATGTTATAATTATAACACTATAAAAGAATGTTATAACTAACACAATTGTAATATTGTAACATATTACAATTTATAATATAAGGCAAAGTTCAACTCAAAATTAGATCGAACTTGTTAACATAAAAAGTTCGGGAGATAAAAAGAAATAAAAGGAGATCAAAAGATGAAAATAGCAGTTTATGGAAAAGGCGGAATCGGTAAATCAACCACTAGTTGTAATATTTCAATTGCCCTAGCTAGACGTGGTGAAAACGTGTTACAGATTGGATGTGATCCTAAACATGATAGTACTTTTACTCTCACAGGATTTTTGATACCTACAATTATAGATACTTTGCAGTCCAAAGATTATCATTATGAGGATATTTGGTCCGAAGATGTAATTCATGCAGGCTATGGGGGGGTAGACTGTGTCGAAGCTGGGGGGCCGCCAGCAGGTGCTGGATGTGGGGGATATGTGGTAGGAGAGACTGTGAAATTGTTAAAAGAATTAAATGCATTTTACGAATATAATATAATATTATTTGATGTATTGGGTGACGTGGTTTGTGGAGGTTTTGCTGCTCCGTTGAATTATGCAGATTACTGTCTCATTATTACAGATAATGGATTTGATTCATTATTTGCAGCTAATCGTATTACTGCTTCTATCAGGGAAAAAGCTCGTACACATCCACTCCGATTAGTAGGTTTGGTTGGAAATCGTACATCCCAAAGAGATCTTATCAAGAAATATGTGGAAGCCTGTCCAATGCCCGTAATAGAAGTGTTACCTCTTATTGAAGATATTCGAATTTCTAGGATTAAAGGGAAAACCTTATTTGAAATGGTTGGATCCGAACCATCTCTGAACTATATATGTGAATATTATTTAGATATAGCGGATCAAATATTGTCCCAACCAGAAGGTATTGTGCCAAAGGAGATTCCAGATCGGGAATTATTCAATCTACTCTCTGACCTTTATCTCAATCCTATTGATAAGGGCAAAGATCAAAATAATAAGAAAAATTTACTTGGATTTACGATGGTTTAATCAACATAGTTATAATCATTTATGTCAGTGAAAATTGATGAAACTCTCACTGTCGAATGTGAGACAGGTAATTATCATACTTTTTGTCCAATTAGCTGTGTATCTTGGTTATATCAAAAAATTGAAGATAGTTTCTTTTTAGTTGTGGGTACAAAGACATGCGGTTATTTTCTGCAAAATGCACTTGGAGTAATGATTTTTGCAGAGCCTCGCTATGCAATGGCAGAATTAGAAGAAGGAGATATCTCGGCTCAATTGAATGATTATGAAGGATTAAAAAAGCTTTGTATTCGAATAAGAAAAGATAGAGACCCTAGCGTAATAATATGGATCGGTACTTGTACTACAGAGATAATCAAAATGGATTTGGAAGGTATGGCACCCAAACTAGAATGGGAAATTGGAATCCCAATTCTAGTGGCAAGAGCGAATGGACTCGATTATGCCTTTACTCAAGGAGAAGATACTGTGTTAGCTGCGATGGCACATCGTTGTCCAGAAACGGAATTATCCGTTCATGAACGAAAAGAAACTATACACAATTTTTTGACTTCTAGAAAAAAAGAGGAATTGGTTGAATATGCAATTCACCCTTCCTTAGTTCTTTTTGGATCATTACCGTCCAGCGTCGCTTCTCAACTAAATCTAGAATTAAAACGTCAATCCGTCAAGGTCTCAGGTTGGTTACCTGCTCAAAAATATAAAGATCTTCCATCATTGGGTGATGAAGTTTATGTTTGTGGTGTTCACCCATTTTTGAGTCGGACAGCGACAACTTTGATAAGACGCGAAAAATGTCAATTAATTGGAGCTCCTTTTCCTATCGGTCCAGACGGAACGCGTGCTTGGATTGAAAAGATTTGTGCTGTATTTGGTGTTCAACCCCAAGGTTTGGAGGAAAGGGAGGAACAAATATGGGCAAGTTTAAAAGATTATCTTGATTTATTGCACGGCAAGTCTGTCTTCTTCACAGGAGACAATCTGCTAGAAGCATCTCTAGCAAGATTCTTAATCAGATGTGGAATGATTGTTCATGAAATTGGCATTCCGTATATGGATAAACGATATCAAGCTGCTGAATTATCTCTTTTACGAGATACATGTATAAAGATGTGTGTACCAATACCACGAATTGTGGAGAAACCGGATAATTCGAATCAAATACGACGTATACGCGAATTACAACCCGATTTAGCTATCACGGGAATGGCTCATGCTAACCCTCTAGAAGCAAGAGGGATTAGTACTAAATGGTCAGTTGAATTTACTTTTGCTCAGATTCATGGGTTTGCCAATGCAAAAGATGTACTTGAATTGGTTACTCGACCTCTACGTCGTCATAAAAATTTAGAAGACTTGGGTCGAACTACTTTGGTCGGAAAATAAGAATCGTCAGAAAATAAGAAGTTTAAATTTCAGTAATTCTCGATCATTAATTAATGAATTAATTTTCTATCAATTATGATAGATACGATGTATAGTTTGTTGGAGACTATTATATTCTATTTTTTAGCCTTTATAATATATATAAAAAAAATTTTTTTAATTTTAGAATTATGATTGAATATACTTTTTTAGATATTATCTATTTGTTTTATTTAATATTAACAAACAAAATTTATGTCTAATAAATAGATATTATTAAATAGAATAGAATAATAGAATATTCTATATTCTATATAGAATAGTAATTAACCCCAAAGAAGAGGAAGAAGAGGAACAAGAAGGAGCGAACAATGGGGGGGACGAAGAAGAGGAACAAAAGGAAGAAGAGGAACAAGAAAACCCCGAAGAAGAGAAAGAAAACATAATTTTGAAAAATAAAAGAAAAAATAAATACGCAATATTAAACATTAATAAAAGAATATTAATGTTTAATATGTATAATATTAATTATACATTAATATTGGATAAATAAATATGCAATATTAAAAATTATTAAAAAAAGATTAATGTTTAATTAACAATATATATAAAATTCTATTTAAATATAGAATATTTTTGTTCAAATATGTAATAAATAAACAATACACAATAATGTGTAATAATACACAATGATGTGTAATAATTAAAAAAATATGTAATATTTTTGTTCAAATAAATAATATTTTTATTTTATAAATAAATATGTAATATTCAATATTATTATTTTTAATGTTTACATGTTTTAAGATATAATGTAGAGTGATATAATATAATGTTAATAAGCATATTTTATATCACTAAGATATAGAAGATATAGAAGATATAGAATATTAATGAAATGGAGATATTAAAATGCTAATGAAATGAGTTTAAGTTTAACGAATATTCCAAAAGTTCCATATTTAATAAATATTGTCAAGAAAAAGAATAAAAAGGAGGTAAATAAGGATAAGGAGGATAAAAAAAAAAAAACCAAAGTAAAAGAAGAGGAAGAATTTTCTGAGGAAGAGGAAGAAGAGGAAGAATTTTCTGAGGAAGAGGAAGAAGAGGAAGAATTTTCTGAGGAAGAATTTTCTGAGGAAGAATTTTCTGAGGAAGAGGAAGAATTTTCTGAGGAAGAGGAAGAATTTTCTGAGGAAGAATTTTCTGAGAAAGAAGAGGAAGAATTTTCTGAGGAAGAATTTTCTGAGAAAGAAGAGGAAGAATTTTCTGAGGAAGAGGAAGAAGAGGAAGAATTTTCTGAGGAAGAATTTTCTGAGGAAGAATTTTCTGAGGAAGAGGAAGAATTTTCTGAGGAAGAGGAAGAATTTTCTGAGGAAGAGGAAGAAGAGGAAGAATTTTCTGAGGAAGAGGAAGAAGAGGAACAAGAAAATCCTGAAAACCCTCAAAACTCAAAAAACTCAAAAAACTCAAAGAAAAAAAAGAAAAAAAATAAAAAAAAAGTTTGGGTTGAATTATTTTACAGATTATTTTTCGGAAGATACCTTTTTTTAGGTAAAGCGTTAGAAAAACAACCTGCTGACCAAATAATGAAAAGCATGATTTATTTAAATCAACAAAATAAAAGAAAAGACTTCCTATTTTATATTTCTTGTCGAGGTGGAGGAATGCTCCAGGGAGTAGCTGTTTTTGATGTTATGCAATTCGTAACAGGGGAAGTATCTACAATAGGCTACGGGCTAAATGCTTCAATGGGAGCTTTCCTTGTACACGGAGGGGAGTTTAGTAAACGGGCATTAACCGAAAACGGTCGTATGATGATTCATCAACCTCATATGTCTCCTTATGATCGTCGTCGCCACGTTGAATACGGCTCCGATGCAAAGTTTATGGGCCTATTGCGGACGTATATTTTGGAAACTTATATAACAAGGACAAGGCAAGATCCCTTTCTAATTGAAAGTCTCTTAGAAAGAGATATTTTTCTGGAACCAGAAGAGGCAGAAGAGTTTAATTTTATCGACCAAATAGGCATACAATCAATGAATTCTCCAATTCTATCGTTTTTTTAAAAATATTAAACAAGAACAATAACAATAAAAAAATGATCAATGGTGATAAGAATCATAAAATGAGTTCTAAGAATTTCAATAATGAAGACCTTAATAGGCCTCTGGAGCGCTTACTATGCTATGTATGCTATGTATAGCTGCCTAATTAGCAGCGTAATTATATTCGCTGAAGAAATAGATTTTTTTTAATGAAAAAGATCTACACGAGTTTAGCGTAACTTTCCAAACTGAACCCACGACCTGGGTGGCACGTTACCAAATTGCGTTATACTCCGTTAATAAGCTATCATTGACAATTTGCTTAAAAGCCGCCATGGTGAAACTGGTAGACACGCTGCTTTTAGGGAGCAGCGCTAGAGCATCTCGGTTCGAATCCGAGTGGCGGCATTATTGTTAATAAGATACTATGGGTTAGTATCCCTTCCATATAATATTCATATAGATATATATCTAGTACTTATGGAGTACCTATATAGTAAATTACTATCATTGTTCGATCTATGTCAATATGATTACATATCAATCGATTTTATCTTTCTCTTACGAAACGAATCCTATATTAAAAAATAAATGGGTTTATTATGATATTTATAACTCTAGAACATATATCAGCTCATGTCTCTTTTTCTCTTACTTTTGTGATCACTCTTATTTATTGGGGAAACTTAGTTTATAAAAGTGAAGAACTAAGTAATTCAGGAGGAAAGGGCATGATAGTGACGTGTATTTGTATAACAGGAGTATTAGTTGCCCGTTTGCTCTATTCGGGACATTTACCGTTAAGTAATTTGTATGAGTCATTCATGTTCCTTTCATGGACTTCCTCCATGATTCATATAGTTATAGAACTACGGGGCCAGGATGCTTGGTGGTTAGGTGCAATCACCGCGCCAAGTGCTATGTTAACTCATGGTTTTGCTACTTTGGGTCTTCCGGATAAAATGCAGCAATCTGCAATGTTAGTACCCGCCTTACAATCTCATTGGTTAATAATGCATGTAAGTATGATATTGCTCAGTTATGCAACTCTTTTATGTGGATCCCTATCATCCATAGCTTTGTTGGTCATTGTGTCCCAAATAAATCAAAAGATTTTTATTAATGTGAATAATTCTTTTTTATTCAATAAAAATTGGTATTCACACGACCAAGAAAAAAAGGAATTGAAACATACTTTTTACCTTTCATTTTTAAATTATCGTAAATGGCTCTTTACTAACCAATTAGACCAATTAAGTTATCGTGCCATTGGTCTAGGATTTTCTCTTTTAACTATAGGTATACTTTCCGGGGCAGTATGGGCCAACGAAGCATGGGGATCTTATTGGAGCTGGGATCCAAAAGAGACTTGGGCATTAATAACTTGGATTTTGTTTGCAATTTATTTACATACTAGAATAAACAGGGGTTGGAAGGGAAAAAAACCGGCAATTGTTGCTTCTCTAGGATTTATTATAGTTTGGACATGTTATTTAGGCGTTGATTTATTAGGAATAGGCTTACACAGCTATGGCTGGTTGCTTTAGTAAGTTCCTAAAGCAACCAGCAGTTCACGTACGTACAAGATCGTGGCTATCTGAAAAAGCTGCGCAAATGTTGAATTATTTTAACAAACTTCTCAACTATCGCGATAGGAGATAGGATCCAATCATCAATCTTTTTAATAATATTATTAATCAACTTTTTCGTTTTATGCCAACGACTTAAAGGTCTAGGTTTTACTAGCTTAACTAGTAGTCCGTTTATAAGATCTCTTAGGAAACTGAGAAAATTGATAAGTTTAAATCTGCTTTCATTTAGAAAGTTTCTTAGGAAACTTCTAAAGTAGATAAGTTTACTTTCCGCTTCATTTATAAGTGGATTTATCAATTTTTTCAGTTTCTTTTTAAGGGGATTTATAAATCTTTTAAGTCGAAGTCTAAGTTGAGAGAAAAGTTGTCTCATCGATTTGAGAATCAAATCTCTGAGCCAACTAATCCATTTAAAAAGAAAATCTCTAAATTGAGAGAAAAGTTGTCTCATCGATTTGAGAATCAAATCTCTCAATTTAGCTAAAAGGGAACCTATCCATTCCATAATGGAATCTCTAAGCGAACTTATTATTCTTCTAAGTATCGTAAGAAGCTCCTTGTACAGGGACGGGGGGCGGTCAGAAGGAGACAAACTTATGCTACAAAAAGAGTTTTCTTTTTTATGCTTTACCTCATTTAGAGGTTCATTTCGTTCAATATTTAGAACTTCATTTCGCCCAACCTTTAGAATTTCATTTCGTTCAAAAACCGACAAATGTTTCGTACCTAAGAAACTTCTGGTATGATTTACCAGATTTTGAAAAATCTCCCTTATCGAAATAAAATTGTGTCTTATAAAATTCAAATTATTTTGAATATGTTCCCAATGATCTATTTTGGGATACATGCGTACCCTCAACATAACAGATCGACTACCATTATTGGTATTCCACCAAAATCTATTCATGCAAATAAGATCTTCTAATCGATAACGAGGCCAAAGAAAACGTCTTATCTTTTGCCTTTTATCTACGATCAGATGTTCGTTTCTTTTCATCAGACTTTGGTCATTTGGTATCTCTTTACCATTTAATCTTACACTCTGATCCAAATGGTTTTCCAGATTCAAAAGATTCAAAATTCTCAATTCTCTACGACGTCTTGGAAGAAAAACATCTTCGAAAATGAAAGAACTTGAAATTTTTTCATTTACATCTGCAATAGGATTTCCTTTTCTTCGTGGTTGAGATCTATCAAAAACATTTAAATTAATCCTTTTCTTCTTCAGTTTTAAGAAAAGCTTTGCAATCTTATATACAAAGAATCGGTCATTAAAGTACCCCGGTACAAGTGCCATAGATCTTCGACTTGCCTCGGCAAAAACTCTAAGTAAATCATTATCTTTCGGGAAGCAACTTTTGAGATACAATATAGTTTCCAATAATTCCAAGTCAAGATCCCCGTTTTCCGCATATGGAACAAGTAAGTCGGCTACATCAGCATCGTTGCCTAATTTATTTTTATCAAAAAAACGAGCCGCATTTTTGAACTTGGAAATCCGAGCAGGTAGTGGCAGTTTTTCGAGCTCGAATTTGATTCTCCACTTACGAATATTTTTGGCCATTTCTCGATACGCCAATTTTTCCTTTTCCTCCTTTTCGGGTTCTCTTCCTAAAATTTTCATCTCCTCTTTCAACTCTTCCTCCCTTGCAAGGCGTCTTGCTTCCCGTTGAAAGCGTCTCCGTTGTTTTAGATATTCAGTTCTGGGATCTTTGATCTCTTGTTTATTGGGTTTAGCTTCCTTGGGTTTGGTTTCAGATGGTTTTTTTACTTTTTTATATTTCTCATCCAATTGGGATTTAATTTGGTCCCATGCCTTCTTATCACCTTCTGATGCTTTCTGAGCATCTTGTTTCAAAATAATATCCTTTATTGCTATTCGGACTTCTACATTTTCTGTATTGATTTTCTCAATGCACTGTTTGAGATGATAAGTACTAAACAAGTCTTGAACTAGAAAATCATTTTTTTTTTTTGAAGATTTTTTTTCCTGACTTAATTCCTTCAATTTACGTATCCTTTCTTCCCTTTTGAGCTGCTCAGCTTTTTGGAGAATACTTTTTTGTATTTGTCTAGCTTTCTCGTGCGTGGCAGATCTTTTTTTTGCTTCGCGTTTTCTTTTAATCTTGTTTTCATCATCCTCTTGTTTGAATTCATTCATCAATTTATCGACTTCTTCTTGAGAATTTGCTGAATGTAATTTTAGGTTTCTGTCTCTTTTTGTTTGTATTCGTTCGTTTTTTCGTTTTAGCTTTGCTTCCTTAACTGCTTGAAGATGAGCGGCTTTATGTAGCCTTTCTTCTTCCTTCTTTCGGAGACTTTCAATAACAAAAGCATCAACATCAAAATCCTTTGGTATTTGAATCTCTCGAAATTCCCACATTTCTTCAATGTGTCTTCTCATGATATCCGGAGGAAAAACGTCACCAAGTTTGTTTGCTTTTTTGATTCTTTTTCGAAGACGTGGGAACAACCAGAATTGGAATTTGTAATATCGACTTTTACTGTAATATTTTTTCTTAGTTGCCGAGAAAAAATCGACATTTTTCTTTTTGGAAGAATTGACATTCTTCTTTTTGGAAGAATCAATATTTTTCTTCTTGGAAGAACCAGAATTCTGAAATTGAGTAATAGCTTGATAATCTGGTTCCGGTATATATTGAATTGCGGGTCCGTGATTATCTTCTTTCATATCATCCAGATAACGATATGCAAAAAGCTCATATCTGTGACGTTTGATCCGGTTCTTGAGTCGTGTTAGAAAAGACGCAAAGCGCTTCTTTCCCAAAAACGATGCAAATTCACTCCATCCCAACCGGTTACCTTTTGGTCTCTTATTTTTATGTCTAGCTATTTTGTAGCTAGGACACCATTTTAACCATTGCTTCCAATGGTTAACCGTTAACTCTCCAGGATGCTTGCAATCCAATATTCCTTGAGAATGCAAGAAATCTTTTATATTTTTTTTGATAAAAGGAGATGATGCCTTTGATTCTAATAAATCTTTCACATAGAATCCCTTCATATTTCGTATTTCTTTCCATATTTTGTGAAATACATATGCTTGGGATATTTCTTTTCCTTGGCATTTTGATTCAGTGTTTTTGCTAATTGGGTCATTGCTATTGAATATTTTTTGAATTGCTTCAATACTTCTACTCAATTGCATCCAAAATTCCAAATTTGACTCGATTCTATTTAACATACTTATATTGAGATCAATAAGTGCTATTTTAACCCTAAAATGAATAACTTTCATAAAATAGGGCAATTTTTTCCTAATGAACCGAATACTTTTCTTTTGGAAAAGCGAACGACAAATTTTGATTCGAGTCCATTCTTTTTTCAATCTGGATTTTATGTCAGGAGAAGGTTGATCCATTCTCTGTTTAAAATCAGCTTTTAATTTATTATAAATAATTAGATTATTACGATATTCTTCATTCATTCGGTTGATTCGATTATTCATTATGGTTGTCCAATCATCTGGATCTGGAAGATCTAAATATTTTTCCATCTGGATTGAAAATGGTTGATCTTGAACCACCCCTAAAGAAAATCGAATATTAGACGTAGGCCTAGTCCAAATCAATCTCCTTTCTGTCCCAGTATCTATGTTGACCTCTTTCTGAATGTTCCTATTTATCAATTTTCTCAATTGGCGGATAGATTCGATAATAGGATCAATAATAGGTTTTGCCCGATCGGACGTATAATTCCAAGTCCATTCGAGAATAGGTTGCCAAAAAGAAGGTACTTTTGGTGGATTACCGAAAGGTACTTCAAGTTCTGTCCCCCATATGGTTAAGAAACTAGTTGTCTTTTGGTCAGTGCCAATAGAGTTAGATTCATACCAAGGTCTCAAGCGAAAAGGATATACAATCTTGATTTGTATACCCTCTTTAATATAATCCTTAACAAACTTTTTCGGGACATCCGGGTCCATCAATTCATATCCATCATAGTTACATTTTAGATATGATTCCTTTTCCAAGTTGGACCAATCCTGCTCCCATTCGGGGACCTGAAATAATAAAGTACGACCAATATTTTTAGCTATTATCAATATAGGGAAATACAATCGTTTTCTTAGATATGTATGAGTGAACAAGAGAGTAGCTCTGACATAGTGAATCACTTCGCCATCGAAGGTTTGCTGTTTTTTTCGTCGACTCTCTTCTTTTCTTCTTTTCCGCCTTTCTAAAAATTTGGCGTAATTTCTTAAAGATCGTGAAGTTTTTTTCTTCCCTTTGACTTCCTTCTTAGGAAAATTTTTGTGAGGTGACTTTTTAGTAGTCATCCCCTCTGGCTTTTGAGTCATGGATTTTAGTCTTCCGAAAAGAATCGACTCTGGTCTCGGTATCCAATGATTGATCGCTGAAACTTTTCGTCGTTGAAAACGTAAAGCTCCTTTCACTAAATCTCGACGAAAATCCCCTTCATAAGGATAACTAAAGACATAGATGTCTTTAAATACGAGATCCTCTTCTTCGTCCCCCCCTTTGTTCGCTTTTTTTTGTTCAGGAGTTTCAACTTCTAAAGATTTAAAAAATCCTTTTTTAAATCCTTTTTTTCGTCCTATCTCTGTATTTGTGTCTTTTTGGTCTTCTTCTTTTCGACTTTTTACTTTTTTTTGATTTTTTTCATCTTCTTCCTTGAAAGGTTTTACAATGATTAATTGTCTTGCCCTCTTTGGACGAGTTTCTAAAACATCTTTGACAGCCATAGGGTCGTGAATTCCAGATATTAGGGTGGAAGGCAATTTAGGCACAATAAACCTGTTAAAATCTCGGATTCGAGGTTCATAATCATCAATAAGGATTTTTTCCTTTTCGATCAATTTATTATAAAGGACATAAAGTTGATGAAAATCCTCAAAATCTTGATCTTCTTGATCTAATTTATTTTTTTCAAATAAATATTTCTCAAAATATTGATCGTGATCGTTCGTATTCTCTTTTTTTTCATCTTTCTTCTTCTTAGAAGGCAGATCCTCTTCTAAAATCTCTATAAAATCCGAATCCTTCAGAATCTCTATAAAATCCGAATCCTTCAGAATATCCTCTGATACCTCTAATGAACTAATATCCATAGGTACTGGAAAGTTTGAGAATTCTTCCAAACTAAGAAAATAGAATCGCTCATAAAGCAAAGCCTGCTCGGTAGGAAGAACACTAAGAAGCAATTCCCATTTGGGACCGGTAGTTTCAATAAAAATATGCAACAAATAATTAGTTAATAATTTTTTATTGCAAGAAGCAATGCCTTCTTCTATTTTTGTATTTAAAGGCGCCGGGACCAAGGTGGTTAGGACATATTCTAATGAATTCCAATTTTTAGGATAGATTTTATCATATCTTGATTTAAATTCTTCCAAAGTGGATTCATCCAACCATTTTTTTCTGTTCTGTTCGTCTAATAAGAACATACGAATTTTATCCATCCACCATTTGGAAATAGTTTGTATTCGTGGTTGAACGATTCTTTCCTTATTTTCTGGGCGAATTAAGGAAACTCGACCAAGCCGGTTGTTAGAATCACGGTTGTTACATTCCGGCATCTTCTTTTCTTGTTCTTTTTTCTCTTTGAAGTAGTCATCTGAATGTAACATCCACGGTGATTTAAATTGATTCACCGACCCACGGAATGGCCCGCTGAGTAAAGGATCATGAACTTCTGAAATGTTCTTTCCTTCTTTTGTTCGAGAAAATCTAATTTTTTTTTCGAGAACATTTAAAAGAGGAGATCCATTGCTTAGAGCTCTCACCCTATTTTCAAGCTCTTTGCCTAAATAAGTTTTCCTCTCTGATTTTCTAACTATCCATTCATCAAAGTGATCCTGATTTGAATCAAGACTTTGATCGCCCAAGTTGGCCATTTTGGCAAAGAAAGATATACTTGGTGGAGCTGTGAAAGAAATTTTTTGATGGCCATCAACGAAACAAACATCGAAGAAATATTCAGCGACTTGGCTCTTCACAGGGCCACGAAGAATATAATTTCCAATACTTACGTATCGTAGTGGCTGGTTAAAGCGATTAGAATCAAAAAACATTAATGGCCACCTTTTTATTAGAAAAGGAGAGAATTTTAAATCTCTTTCAGATTCCAATTTTAGATCTTTTAAAGATCGTTTTAGATCTTTTAAAGATCGAATTCTCAGTAACCTTCTAAAAGAAGCAGACAGATGAAAGGGCCGACCCTTTTTTTTGATAGAAGCCTCGATAGAAGGAGGGATATAAGTTTTTGTCTTTTTGTTAGACTTACTTTTCTTAGTAAATATTTTTTTCCTATTTGATACAGTTGTCTGCAAACCAAATCTATTTTTCTTACCAGACAACTCTACTGATACCTCTTCTAGCTCCTGTATAGGACCATTAATGAACGTTCTAGAATCATTCCATTTAGTAAAGATGAGAGCAGGACTCCTTCCAAAGCAATTTAAAAAAGTATAGCCGATGAAAAAAATTTGAAAACTGAAGGCAAAAAGTTGCCCCTTTATATCGCTTTTTAAGCGAACATCGTTCTCGACGCGTAAACAAAAAATTTGCGTCATTTTGACGAAAAGAATTTGTCCGCTCAACCATCCGGCTGCAGTACTCAGCAGAAATAAAAAGTTTCCGCTATATCTAAATAGCATCATATTGAGAAATCGAGTATAGATAGATTTACCGAAAAGGGCCGGATTTAGCAGCTGTAAAGCAACTCCAATAATAAAATCTATTGCTGGATTTTGAAGGAAAGGATATTTCCGAATCAAACTTGTTTGAAACACAATAAATAATAAAACAGGAAGAAGCATCATTGTCATTAAGTGAGGTTTCAAAATGCTCGCATAAATAGGGCCAAGATAAATGGATGAGAAGACCACGAGTTGTGCCACAAATGAACCGCTAAGGATCCATTTTTCCGTAGGAACAATTTTCCTGTTGTCGACGACTTTATTTTTAACCAAAACAGCTCGGATGTAATACATCTGAGCCGGACCAATTGGCAATGTTGATAAAAAACCATAATAAACACCAAATAATAGCACGGGAAAACATCGTTCTATCCATGGTCCTAGAATCCAATATATATTTGTGATCATAAATAATCCCTCCCAAATAATAATAATAGTAATATACATATCTTCAAAGTTGCTACAGTTGCTACAAATAAACTTGACCCATTTGTTTTCAGAGTGAGAACAGTCGCTAATATACATGTGATCATAAATAATCCCTCCCAAATAATAATAATAGTAATATACATATCTTCAAAGTTGCTACAGTTGCTACAAATAAACTTGACCCATTTGTTTTCAGAGTGAGAACAGTCGCTAATATACATGTGATCATAAATAATCCCTCCCAAATAATAATAATAGTAATATACATATCTTCAAAGTTGCTACAGTTGCTACAAATAAACTTGACCCATTTGTTTTCAGAGTGAGAACAGTCGCTAATATACATGTGATCATAAATACCCAAATAATAATAATAGTAATATACATATCTTCAAAGTTGTTACAGCAGTTGCTACAAATAAACTTGACCCATTTGTTTTCAGAGTGAGAACAGCCGCTAATATACATATCTTCAAAATTGTTAAAGTTGCTACAAATAAACTTGCCCCATTTTTTTTCAGAGTGAGAACAGTCGCTATAACCAGCGCATTCAGTATCATTAGATCAAAAAATTCGATAATCATTTTTGTGTTTTTTTTTTGTTACTTTTTACTAAAATACATACTATATTTATGTACGTAAATTAACTGAATAGCTAACGTACTAATTTAGTATTTAATAAAAAAAAAATACTAAATTAGTACGTTACTAACTATAATTGCATATGGTTAGAACCGAACCTCTAACCTCTAATAACCCTAATACCCTACGATTACCATTGTTGCATATATCGAACCTCTAATAACCCTAATATCCTATGATATCTCTACCATTGTCTCCGAACCATTATCCTATAACCTATACATTAGGTTATAACCTATATAGGAATGCTAATGTACAACCTATATTAGCTTAGCTTAAAAAGAAGAAACTAGACGACACGATTAATATTTATGGCGGTGCCATAAGCTTGTCAATAATATAGAAAAATGCAAGATTTACTAGGAATGTATATAACATTGTTACACTACCTCCTTAAGTACTAAACATTATATATACTTCTACTATATTAGAAACAAATATCATTTCATACGTGCAAATCCATTATAACAAATATCATGTCATATGTCAAGTACAAAATACAAATTTTTTGAAAATAGAAAAAATGTAATCTTCTTTTTTTTTATTTGCACAGATAAATTAACTGTTAAGATAAATTCAATATTAATAATAAATACAGATAAATTAACTGTTAAGATAAATTAAACGAGGCTCTGCAAAAATCATTACTCCAAGTGCATTTTGCAGAAAATAACCGCATGTCTTTGTACCCACAACTAAAAAGAAACTATCTTCAATTTTTTGATATAACCAAGATACACAGCTAATTGGACAAAAAGTATGATAATTACCTGTCTCACATTCGACAGTGAGAGTTTCATCAATTTTCAGTGACATAGTATAGTGAAATTATTTCGCTCAGAACATTTTTTAAAAGAGCTCGTGGAACCATGCTATCAAACATTCCAAAATCAAATAAAGAATCAGATATTTGATCTTCATCATCTACTATCTGATTTAATGTCTGTTCAATAACTCTTTTACCCGCAAATGCAATGTATGCATTTGGCTCGACAATCGTAACATTAGCCAACATACCAAAGCTAGCAGTGACCCCACCAGTTGTCGGAGATGTAAGAACTGAAATATATAGTAAATTTTTTTCCTTTTGATGTGTATGCAACACAGCAGCTATTTTATTCATTTGCATTAAGCTAAAACTTCCTTCTTGCATACGCGCTCCGCCAGAAGCACATACGAGAATTAATGGAATAAAATGCTCAGTAGCATACTGTATTAAACGGGTTATTTTTTCACCCACTACCGATCCCATACTGCCTCCCATGAACTGAAAATCCATAACTCCGAGTGCTACAGGAAAACCATTTATGTTACCTATGCCTGTTTGAATAGCGTCGAGTAAACCTGTTTCTTTTTGATAGGAAGTCTTATAATCGTCATAACATTGTTCTTCTATTTCTATTTCTTCTATAAATTCGTCCTTTCCTAGATTAAGTGTACTCTTAATTAATCTTATGCCAGCGTCGACATACTCTCTTTCTTCTTTAGTTAAAGTAGCATAAGTTAAAGGATATTCTTCTTGATCCTCATTATCTTCAGTATCTTCAGTATCTTCTATATAAGTTTCTTCTTTTTTCTTACAAAATTTTTCTTTGCTATCTAGTGCTAATGTAGAAAAATTTTTCATTATCTCGAATAAATAGAAAAAAATTATCTCATCATCTTCAGCACACAACACTAAATTAGTTTCACAACAATATTTTTCGTTCTGCTTGTAATCGAGGTATAGATTTTCTATTTGTTGAAATAACTCAACATTTTTTGTACTATATAGTAGATCATCATCTATGATATCATCAATGATATCATAATACTCATAGTGATCTTGTTTTTTAACGTATTCTACTAGAATATCGGAACCGAACCGATAGAATTCTTCTCCTTTCAGTAAACCACAACAACGAAATTTAAACCAATATTTAAATTCTTTCAAGACCAGAGATCTTTCCATCAAACATATCGCCGTATGTTTTCGCAGCCATAAAAAGTAATTTGTCTCTGGATCATTTCCTGGATAAAAAGGAAATAGTTTTTTTATTTTCCTTGCTTTTCTTTTTTCTTCCGGAAAATAAAGTTCTATTTTCATTAAGTTTACCGCCGCTACTTTCAAGAACTTATCTTGTGATAGTAATTGTTCTTTTAAGTTGGCTAATTGTTTATTTAATTTAATTAGTAAACTCAAACTTAGTAAATGGTTAATTTTGAAAAAATCGCTTAGAGGTTGTCCAGGTTCCAAAGAATTTTTTAGTTGAGTAAAAATAGAAATTATAAGTTCATTATTTTCATCAATATCAATTAGTTCATAATTTTCATCAAAGATTGCTGTATTTATAAAATATTTCACAACATCTATTGGCAAAAAAAAAGATGTGAACAAAAGATATGAAAGTTCATCACAAAAAAATGGTGCATATGGAACTTTAAATGCTATCTCTATATCTGTATTTAAAATATCTGTATTTGCAAACTCAGATAATTCATTTATTATTTTTTTATTTATTTCAAAAAGTACAAATTGAACTGTTTTCAAACCTGTATCAATAATATTTTGTAGTATCTCAATAGTTTCCTTTGAATCTAAATTCAAATATTTTACGAATTTCTTTTCTAATACAACCTTAACGATATTAACAAGAGTAATATTGTATCCTACTAATGTTTTCAACCCATTTTTCTTGCAAAAAAAGTCCAAGTAAAAATTTTTGGCATAAATTCCTTTGTACAATAAAGTTGAGACCCCTCGAACCATTTTGATGTCAAACGTCGTATGTTGTTTCTCTAAAACATCTATACTAGAAAAATGAATATCCATAGGCAACCAAGTGCCATCATCAATTAATAATTCAATTCGCTCTGAACTAGTCATCTGAAGCGTTGCCCCGCATTCCTCACAAACACCTTTTTGTTCTAAAAAAAATTTCTTATATATAAGGGTCTCACAATTCTCGCACAAAAACCACAAGTGCTTAATTCGTTCAAATCTGTCTTCTACGGGTTTTGTTTCGTCGATATGTTCAGAATCTTTGTTTTCCTCACACATTTTCTCAGAATCTTTGTTTTCCTCACACATTTTCTCAGAATCTTTGTTTTCCTCACACATTTTCTCAGAATCTTTGTTTTCCTCACACATTTTCTCAGAATCTTTGTCTTCCTCACACATTTTCCTATATTTTTTCTATATATTATTTATTAATGTACAACTTTTAATAGACACAAATACAAACCATCATACTTTAGCTCACTTTGGGTGCGAGCTAGAATAGATTGAAGGCCCTTGCCCCCCGGGCCTGGATCTACTGATCCACCGACCCCATCGAGTAATCCAGAAAATATATTTCTATATTAGAAAATAGGTAAATACCTTTCCTCTAGCCGAATTATCTATTCCCATCCATTCGGTATTCGGCTCAATCTTAAAAGATTGGATTGGGCCGAGTTCGATTCGATTAAGGGACCAAACAGACGAAGGTCACTCGATTATAAGCGATCAATCGTATCAAATTCAAATTTGATTTCCTTCCATACTTCACAAGCGGCAGCTAGTTCAGGACTCCATTTAGTAGCTTCACGGATCACTTCATTACCTTCACGCGCAAGATCACGCCCTTCATTACGAGCTTGTACACAAGCTTCTAAAGCGACCCGATTAGCCACTGCACCAGGTGCATTTCCCCAAGGGTGCCCCAAAGTCCCTCCACCAAACTGTAATACGGAATCATCTCCAAAGATCTCGGTCAGAGCAGGCATATGCCAAACGTGAATACCTCCTGAAGCTACAGGCAGGACACCCGGCATAGAGACCCAATCTTGAGTGAAATAAATACCACGACTTCGGTCTTTTTCAATAAAATCATCACGCAATAGATCAACAAAACCTAAAGTGACTTCTCGTTCTCCTTCAAGTTTACCTACTACAGTACCAGCATGAATATGATCTCCACCAGACATACGTAGTGCTTTAGCCAGTACACGGAAGTGCATACCATGATTTCTTTGTCTGTCAATAACTGCGTGCATTGCGCGGTGAATGTGAAGAAGTAGGCCGTTATCTCGGCAATAATGAGCCAACGAAGTATTTGCCGTAAAACCTCCAGTCAGATAGTCATGCATGACTATAGGAACTCCCAATTCTCTGGCGAATACTGCTCTTTTCATCATTTCTTCACATGTACCTGCAGTAGCATTCAGGTAATGTCCCTTAATCTCACCCGTCTCAGCCTGAGCTTTATAAAGTGCTTCTGCACAAAAGCAGAAACGATCTCTCCAGCGCATAAATGGTTGGGAATTCACGTTTTCATCATCCTTGGTAAAATCAAGTCCACCACGGAGACATTCATAAACCGCTCTACCATAATTCTTGGCAGATAGACCCAATTTTGGTTTTATAGTACATCCCAACAAAGGACGACCATATTTGTTTAATTTATCTCTTTCTACTTGAATACCATGTGGTGGGCCTTGAAAAGTTTTTGAATAAGCAGGAGGAATTCGTAAATCTTCCAGACGTAGAGCCCGTAAAGCTTTGAATCCAAATACATTACCTACAATAGAAGTAAACAGGTTAGTCACAGAGCCTTCTTCAAAAAGATCTAAAGGGTAAGCTACATAGGCAATAAATTGATTTTCCTCTCCAGGAACGGGTTCAATATCATAGCATCGCCCCTTGTAGCGATCAAGACTGGTAAGTCCATCGGTCCAAACAGTGGTCCACGTACCAGTGGAAGATTCGGCAGCTACTGCTGCTCCCGCTTCTTCGGGGGGCACTCCAGGTTGAGGAGTGACTCGGAATGCTGCCAAGATATCAGTATCTTTGGTCTGATACTCCGGAGTATAATAAGTTAATCTGTAATCTTTAACACCCGCTTTGAATCCGACACTTGCTTTAGTCTCTGTTTTTGGTGACATAAATAAGTCCCTCCCTATGATTTATTGGTTAATAGCTCTTACAAGAACGAGGTCTACTCGACCTGGGTGTCGAACGTAAACAATCACTTTTTTATTCAAAAAAATTTTTGTACAAAAAATTTTTTTTGTAGCCCCTATTGTCAAAAAGACTTTTCTTTCAAGTGATATTGTATCATGTTATATATGTATGATGCAACCCAATTTCTTAGTTTGATTGAATTGAGGACCTTTCCGCAATTCCAATTTATTCTATATTGAATAGTTAAATGTGATAGATTTCTTCACTTTAGGCGAAGAAGAAAATAAAAAAAATTGCAATAGCAGATGGCATGGGCATAGGTGGAAATGTGCCTAGTTATTGGCTCAGACAGATAAAGACTTCCTTATGATTGGAATCTATTTACTTCCAATTTCATAAATATTTCTTTATCTCAACAAAATTGCATCAGCAGCCTCTAGTCGTGTTCTAGCTCTTTTGAGAGCCACATCAGCCTCGATTGCTTGTCTCTTGTCTTCAGCTCGCACACGATCAGCTTTCGCTAATCTAAAACTTTTCTGAGCCTCTTGAAGATCAATATCAATACCTCTTTCTGCATTATTTACCAATAATGTGACTTCATCATTGTCTATCTTGGCAAAACCACCCATCAAAGCCATAGTGGACCACTGGGCATTGAGTCGTATTTTCATGACTCCTATATCCAAAGCTGTTACAATTGCAATATGGTTGGGTAATACACCCATTTGACCACTATTGGTAGTTAGTATTATTTCTTGAACTTCTGAATCCCAAACAACTCGATTGGGAGTGAGTACACGAAGATTTAGGTTCATTTTAGTTCTTTAAATTTCTTTTAAGTTCATAGCCTTTGCGGTAGCTTCATCAATGTTACCCACCAAATAAAAAGACTGTTCGGGTAGACCATCTAATTCTCCGGAAAGGATCATTTGAAAACCTTTAATTGTCTCTATTAGACTAACATATTTACCGGGGGAACCGGTGAATACCTCTGCTACAAAAAAGGGTTGTGACAAAAACCGTTCAATTTTTCTTGCTCTTGCCACGATTAAACGATCGTCTTCTGATAATTCATCTAATCCAAGAATAGCTATAATATCTTGAAGTTCCTTATAACGTTGCAAAGTTTGTTTAACTCCTTGCGCAGTTTCATAATGTTCTTCACCTACGATCGAAGGTTGGAGCATAGTTGACGTGGAATCTAGCGGATCTACCGCTGGATAGATGCCCTTGGCAGCTAATCCTCTCGATAGTACAGTAGTAGCATCTAAATGTGCAAATGTTGTAGCAGGAGCGGGATCAGTCAAGTCGTCTGCAGGTACATAAACTGCTTGAATGGAGGTTATAGATCCTTCTTTCGTAGAAGTTATTCTCTCTTGTAAAGAACCCATTTCCGTGCTAAGAGTTGGCTGATAACCCACTGCGGAAGGCATTCTGCCTAATAATGCGGATACCTCTGATCCTGCTTGGACAAAGCGGAAGATATTGTCAATAAATAGAAGTACATCTTGTTTATTGACATCTCGGAAATATTCAGCCATAGTTAAAGCAGTTAAACCTACTCTCATACGAGCTCCTGGTGGTTCATTCATCTGACCATAGACCAGAGCTACCTTGGATTCGGATATATTTTGTTCATTAATGACTCCCGATTCTTTCATTTCCTTGTAAAGATCATTTCCTTCACGGGTACGTTCTCCTACTCCACCAAACACAGAAACCCCTCCATGAGCCTTAGCAATGTTGTTGATTAATTCCATAATCAACACTGTTTTACCCACTCCAGCTCCCCCGAATAATCCAATTTTTCCTCCACGGCGATAAGGAGCTAAAAGATCCACCACTTTAATGCCTGTTTCAAAGATTGAAAATTTGGTATCCAACTGTGTAAAAGCGGGAGCAGATCTATGAATAGGAGATTTTGTGAGAGCATCTACAGGACCTAAGTTATCAACGGGTTCCCCAAGAACATTAAAAATTCTACCGAGAGTAGTTTCACCAACTGGAACACTAAGTGGCCCTCCTGTATCAATTACTTTCATTCCTCTCATCAAACCGTCTGTAGCACTCATAGCGACAGCTCTAACTTTATTATTTCCTAATAATTGTTGTACCTCACAAGTCACACTTATTGGTTGACCAGTTGTATCGTTATCCTTAACTATCAACGAATTATAAATTCTAGGCATATTACCTGGAGGGAAAGATACATCTAGTACTGGGCCGATGATCTGAGCAATACGTCCTGCCTTCTTTTCTACAAGTGCGGAAACCCCAAAAATAAAAGGATTGGTTCTCATAAACAATAAATAAAAAAAAAGGATATGGATTCCAATTGCTAATACTAGCAAAAAACCTAAAAAAGCACAAATGCCCTGTAATGAGTTGATCAGTCAATAATCATTTATAAGTTATAACTTATATTTACTTAGTTATCTCTTTCTTTGTAAAGTTCAACTTCGATAATGATCTAAAAATGGATTCATTATTTAAATGGAAATAATTTCTATATTTATTCAATATTTTCTTAAATATTATAAAATATATAGTAATATTTAGAATATATAGTAAAACTTATAGAAAGAATTTTTTTATTTATATATTTTATTATTATATACAAATAATATAACTTATTTGCTGCGATTGAGTAAATAATCGCAGCACAATAAGTTTTACCTACTATTGGATTTGAACCAATGACTCTCGCCGTATGAAAGCGATACTCTAACCACTGAGTTAAGTGGGTTATTTATTATCATAGATAGAGTCGTACCTAGAAACAATTCTAGGCATAATTAGACACAATATGCCCTTAACGAGGATTCGAATGATTAAATCAAATATAATCCGTCTTGACAGAAAGTGATCTATTTTATTAGTATGTCTTCAAGACTAAACTGTGAAGGGCTATAGCTCAGCTAGGTAGAGCACCTCGTTTACACGTGCGCCAATGGTTTTCAGAAGAGTTTATTAGTTCATTCGGTTCATAAAATAGATTTTAGTCTTACTCTATGAATTAGGAGAACAATAGCATGACAAAGATGAAGTTCGTTCTGATTCGAACTATAGATCTAGTTGATATGGTCAATCTCGGGGACATTCAATGCCAGACATAATGAGTACAATACGAGGTACTCAAAAAAGAATTCTTTTCGCTCTATGAACTTTGAGGTGTATGAAGTTTCATATTATTCTTTTGGGGTGAGAGAGACTCCATTTGGAGAATCTATGTCTAAGCATGACAGACCTACGTCAAGGGAACCTTTTGAAGCACTTTGGGATTGCTTCCGAAAAATTTTCGTTTGAAGCAAACGGAGCCATCTTATTATCTGTTCCGGAAAAGAATGGCAGACTAACTGATTTTTCCATCAGTTAATGAAAGAGCCCAATGCAATAAAAATGCATGTTGAGTTCTTGGAACAGTTCAAATCATTTTGGTAATAAGAAATTTGATCTGTTATACCGAGAAGGTCTACGGTTCGAGCCCGTATAGCCCTATACATAGAGAAAACTCTTATATGCTTTCTCGCCCATATTGTCCCTATGATCCGATGCTAGTTTTCAATTCAAAAAGCATCCAATTTTTTCTGTTTAAATGTGGAACCGACGACTTACACAGAAGATCATAAATAAAAAGTAAAGAGGAAATACGAATGAAAAAAAAAAGACTATTTTTTCTAAGTAATAATGAGAAAAAAGAGTCTTTCGACTGCGACCCAGAGCAGAGTCTTATTCCCGAATATCTCTGTTATAGAGAACAACAGACCGGACATCGTGTCGGAATATGGGCACATACATAATCCTTTTATTTTTTTTATGAAAGATTTCATATGTTACACGGTTGGATCGGTACCTATCGATTATAATCGAACTCAGTTGTCTTTTTTATTTGCTAGCACATCTCACATCTTTAGAAACAACGACCCTGAAAGCTCCCTTATTTTCAATAGATAAAATTCCCTTACATCAAACCATATTAACACGTTACAACACAAACCAACGTGAAGTCTACCGAACTGCACGGGTTCGAACCATTTCCTGTATTAGGATTATTAAATACAGAATAGGACTTTTATTCTGTAAGTCACAGATGAAACATTTTTTTAATATACAAAAATGATAATAAATCATTCGGGAGGGGAAAGAAGCGATTAATAAATTGACAATACAACAAATAGAAAATTTTGTTTTGTTTAAACAAACAGGAATCATCTATTTATGTTTCTATTTTCTGAATATGATACTTTTTGGATATATTTATCCATATCCAGTCTTATTCCGATTCTGGCATTCTCAATTTCAAGAAGTTTGGCTCCAATAAGTAAAGGGCCGGAGAAAGCCACTAGTTATGAATCAGGTATAGAACCAATGGGAGATACCTGGATCCAATTTAGAATTCGCTATTATATGTTTGCTTTAGTTTTCGTTGTTTTTGATGTGGAAACAGTTTTTCTCTATCCGTGGGCTATGAGTTTTGATATTTTGGGTCTATTTACATTTATAGAAGCTTTTATTTTCGTGATTATTTTAATTGTTGGTTTAGTTTATGCATGGAGAAAAGGAGCATTGGAATGGTCTTAACCCCCAAATTTTGGAATGATAAAAGGCGAGGAGAAAATGATCTAAATCTAAAGCCGGCGATAAATCCTATAGAATCATCTTTACTTGATCAAACAACTCCAAATTCAGTGATTTCCACTACTCTAAACGATCTGTCCAATTGGGCGAGACTTTCTAGTCTATGGCCGCTCCTTTATGGTACTAGTTGTTGTTTTATCGAATTTGCTTCATTAATAGGTTCGCGATTCGACTTTGATCGTTACGGTTTGGTGCCAAGATCCAGTCCTAGGCAAGCCGACCTACTTATAACAGCCGGAACTGTGACCATGAAAATGGCTCCTTCTTTAGTAAGATTATATGAACAAATGCCGGAACCAAAATATGTAATTGCTATGGGAGCCTGTACTATTACAGGAGGAATGTTTAGTACAGATTCTTATAGTACCGTTCGCGGAGTAGATAAGTTAATTCCTGTGGATATCTATTTGCCGGGTTGTCCCCCTAAACCAGAAGCTATTATAGATGCTATAATAAAACTTCGTGAAAAAATAGCTCAAGAAATATCTGAAGATAGAAACGAGTTTCAACAAAAAAAGAGGTATTTCACTAGAAAGCATAGGTTTCATATTGGATCCAGTATTCTTATTGAAAATAAAGAGGATAAGTTTTTTAATCAATCTTATGAATCTCGTGAATCGATTTCAGAGATATCATACCCTTTGAAACATTTTAAAATACGAGAGTTTGCTGGCGAATGAATAATCGTTAGTAAAAAGTAACGAGCAGGAAATAAGTTTTGAAAATTCCATGAGAAATGTCAAATCCTTATACAGATACTTTGACAATAAATAGTAATCAAATGCAAGGTCGATTATCTGCTTGGCTAGCCAAGCATAAGTTAGCTCATAGACCTTTGGGTTTTGATTACCAAGGCACAGAAACATTACAAATCAAATCTGAAGATTGGCTCTCTATAGCCGTTGCTTTATATGTTTATGGTTTTAATTATCTACGTTCTCAGTGTGCTTATGATGTAGCACCAGGGGGTTCCTTAGCTAGTGTATATCATCTTACGAGAATAAAGGATAATGCAGATGAACCCGAAGAGGTGTGTATAAAAGTATTTGTCCCAAGGGAAGATCCCAGAATCCCGTCTGTTCTATGTATTTGGAAAGGTGCTAATTTCCAGGAACGGGAATCTTATGATATGTTGGGAATATTTTATGAAAGTCATCCATGTCTAAAACGTATATTGATGCCAGAAAGTTGGATTGGGTGGCCTTTGCGCAAAGACTATATTGCACCTGATTTTTATGAAATACAAGATTCTCATTGAGTGCAAAAAAAGAAAAAAATAAATAGAATATATACATATTAATACATACTAATATAATATAATAAAAGAATAAAATTCATTAATTAAATTACATTTACTTATTAATATGGATGAAAAAATATAGCTTTGATATCAATTTTTATAATCTCGTGCTTGTACCTCTACACTACATTTGTCTAAGTCTATCTAAAATAAAAAAAGAAAAAAAGAACAATAAAGAATGGTCTCTTGTTAACCATATATAATTTATAGTGTAGTGTATAAATTATATGATTTGTGATTTGCTCTTTTAGGAATTATCCCTAATGCTGATACTATCAACGTAAGAATATTTATACTTTTAAAGAAAGAGGTTAGATTAATCTTTTGGTTAAGATTAACCTAAACCATTCCTTAAATTTCAAATATAAAAAAAAGTGCCGACTATTCAACAACTTATTAGAAACGTCAGACAGCCAATAAGGAATCGAATAAAATCTCCTGCTCTTCGAGGATGTCCTCAGCGTAAAGGAGTATGTGCCAGGGTGTATGTGCGACTCGTTTGGATCATAAGCTGAAACGGACCAGGAAATTTCTCTAACAAGAAAAAGTTTTCTTCTGTTCAAAAGTACAGATCTATCAGTTTCCTTGTACCGGGGAAAATGAAATTTATGGTTTAAATTGATGCAAATCCAATCACCTTGATGTCAGATGAAAAGCACTTCCTCATTGGGAGCGAATGGTCATCAATCCATTGAGCGAGGAAATAACGCAAATTGAAAAAACATAAATGATTATGTTTATATTGCTGCGAGAACGGACAAAAGGTCAGCTACCTTGCGAACTCTCACAAATAAATGTCGTTACTGTATCTATAAATCTTATCATGAGATTTTTTATTAATTCGGGGGGGGGGAGAAGAGTAGAGCTAGAGATGGTAAACTATACAAGTTACCAAATACTCATCTGATATCTTAGGGCTCCGGCGTATAGAGGGGACCTTACCGTTAGAGAAATAACCATAGAAACGAAGAAATCCATAATAAAAAGAAAAGAATGTATATGTATATTATATACATAGAATATATATATATATTTTTTTTTACTTAAATGCAAGGTCCAATCCCCTGCCTACTTGGAAGGTGCCTAACTGAAAGAAATTATGGTTGGGAAGGTTAGAGTAGCAAAAGCCATTGGAATCTATATTTTATACATTAGAAAAATCAGTTTTATTCTTTCTAAAAAAAAAATGATTGATCAAAAAATAGATTAGTCATTTATGAAGAATCAACTTCAATGACCAGAGTTAAACGTGGGCATATTGCAAAAAAACGTCGAAAAAAGATTCTTACATTTGTATCAGGCTCTCGGGGAGCCCATTCAAAACTTTTTAGGGCTGCTAACCAACAGAAAATGAGAGCTTTAGTTTCCGCTCACCGAGATAGAATTAAGCGTAAGAGAGATTTTCGTCGTTTGTGGATTACTCGGATTAATGCAGCATCCCGTGCTAATGGATTCTCCTATAATAAATTCATACAATTTTTATACAAAAGGCAGTTGCTTACAAATCGTAGAACACTTGCACAAATAGCTGTATTAAATAATAATTGCTTCTCTATGATGTTCAGAAATTCTCCGGTAAACTAAAGACAATACGAAAATGAATTCAGGATGACTTGGATAATGAAATTATTCATAAAATGAGTAATTCTTTTTATATTTATAATATTATTTAGAATATAAAAAGAAAAAAATCTGCGCTATCTTTGTTAGATATCCCAGCTCCAATTAAATGGAGGAGTCTTAGGCTCTAATTCTTTTTTTTTTCTTTTTTTTCTAAAGAAATTTTTTCTAAAGAAAAAAAGGGTATCAAAGATAGAATACGAGCTTGTTTAATAGCCCTAGCTATTAAGCGTTGTTTTTTCAACATTAATCGATTCCTTCGACGAGATAGTATTTTTCCTTGCTCGCTAATAAATCGACTAATTAAGCTAGTATTTTTATAATCCATTTGCTCTCCAGGCTGAATTGGAGATAAACGTTTTCGAAAAGACCGCTGATTTGGAGAAAATCGCTTAGATGCATTCCGAAAAGATGACTTAGATCTAAGTCTAAAAGATGACTTAGATCTATTTCTAAAATATGACTTAGATCTATTCCGAAAAGATGACTTAAATCTATTCCGAAAAGATGACTTAGATCTATTCCGAAAAGATGACTTAGATCTATTCGGAAAAGATGACTTAGATCTATTCCGAAAAGATGACTTAGATCTATTCCAAAAAGAGGACTTAGATCTATTTCTAAAAGATGGCTTATATGTATTCCGAAAAGATGGCTTCATTTTATTCATAGTTTGTTTTATGAACCTTTCAAATACTATTTATTTTATTTCAAAATATTTCCGAAAAGAAATATTGACAGTGACATATTTTTGTAATATACAAAGATAAAAAAATCAATATCTTTGATATTGATATATTTGTATTTCTGGGTATAAATGTTAAATTCAATCTATTTTTTTATTTCTCCATGAATGGTATGCTTGTAACAATAAGGACAAAATTTCTTTAATTCCAATTGATCAGGAGTATTGCGGCGATTTTTTCGAGTCGTATATCTTGAAATACCCGTTGATTTTTTTTCAACACTATTTTGTGTACAACTAGTACATTCTAAAGTAATTGTTACTCTTACATTTCCACCCTTGGCCATATAACTTACTTTGGGTATTGTATCTACTTCTTTTCTTTTCAATTTGGAAAAAAAAAGAGAAGAAAGAGAAAGGGATAGAAGTTGTCTAAAAATGATTAAAGATTTTATTACGAGAATGAATTAAGTAATAAAATCTTTAATTAAGATTAAAAAGTAGTTTACTATACTATTTGAGGAACTTTTGGATCTAGATTTTTACTTTTATCTTATCCTAACTTCACCCCCCTCTTGAATTCTAAATTCTAAAGAGATTGAATCTAATTTATTGTTCTTTATCCAAGAAGAAAAGGAAATGAATCTAACATCATTTTTTTCTTTAGGGTTCGCAGGAGAGGAAAATGAAAGTCAAAAAAAGGGAAAAGTCAGGGCATCTGGGAAAAAACGATTTATCTCAATTAATAAACCGGCTAAAAATCCCAAGCATAAAGTAGCTAACACAGGCGCTGTGGAAAGATATGTTTTTATATCTTGCATTGTTCGTAAGTTCTCCTTCTCAAGAATGATAGATATATTATATGGTCAACTACACCCGTAGTTTACGAGTAACTGCAAACAGATATTTGTATTTGCACAAATTCTTTTTTTTGTTTTAACAGAACATGTGATAGTAATCAAGTACTGTCAATAAATAGACATTTTATACATGATATCTTCCGTGTATACAGCCTATTCACGTGAGAATCAAGGCAGATAAATGTAGAAAACAAAAAAAATTGATTAATATAAAATATCGAATAAAAATACCCACGATTAAAAGGGATGTAGCGCAGCTTGGTAGCGCGTTTGTTTTGGGTACAAAATGTCGCAGGTTCAAATCCTGTCATCCCTACCTTTTTTCTTCTCCTATACTATAAAAGAAATAAAAAGTTGAGTGAATAATTATAGTTATTCAATGAAACATCGAATAATAAAATAAGTGATTGGGGCATACCACATGCAGACCCTTCTTTTCTTTCAAAAAAAGAAAAAGCGCTCTTAGTTCAGTTTGGTAGAACGCAGGTCTCCAAAACCTGATGTCGTAGGTTCAAATCCTACAGAGCGTGATCCTGCTTTTCTTGTCACTTAGACTGAAAAAGCTAATGGGATCTGATCCCTCAGAATCAGTAGGAGACCATATTTAGAATATGGTCCTAAATCAAATATCCAATTTATCGCCGCGTCGGTACTGTAAATATGCAGTTACAAATAATCCAGCCAAAGTTATAGGAATTAGACCTAACACAATTCCGGATAACAAAACTTCAATCATATTTTTTTTCTTAAAAAAGAATAGGTAAGGATTAATAGCTAATCTACATAGTACCTCAAATTTACTAGGAATCTCCATTCCTATTGAGATTTATTTTATTTCAAATAAGTTGTATACTGCTTAACCCGATGAATAAGACTGAGGTGAAAATAAGCAAAACTAATAAAAAACCAAAATAACTAATTATAGTAAGCATGGAAGAAATCACTGAAAAAAACAATGATTGATACGTATTGATTTGGCAGGCAATTACCTCAATTTATTACTCTAGGAGCAGAAAAAAAGAGTTTAAATAAATACAAAGTTTCAAAAAAGTCAAAATGAAATCATAAATAAAATAAATACCGATTGTGCAGTAATTTAACTAATGATTCTACTCCCTTTCTTATATTAAGAAAAATTATATTGCTATGTTAGAAGCAGGCTAGCTATACTTAGTATACTTCAAATATACCTTTGGTATCATATTGACAATCAAGCAAGGATTGTAGAAGATATCAGTAGTTTTCCATTTCCTGATCTCTTTCTTTCATGGGATCAATTTACCCTTGATTTTACAATACAATAATATAGGGAGCTTAGCATGTCTGGGAATACGGGAGAACGCGCTTTTGCTGACATTATTACTAGTATTCGATACTGGGTTATCCATAGCATTACTATACCTTCTCTATTCATTGCGGGTTGGTTATTTGTCAGTACGGGTTTAGCTTATGATGTATTCGGGAGCCCTCGGCCAAATGAGTATTTCACAGAAAGCCGACAAGAGGTTCCATTAGTCACTGGCCGTTTCGATTCATTAGAGCAACTCGATGAATTTACTAGATCTAGATCTTTTTAGGAGGTATTAATGACTATAGATAGAACCTATCCAATTTTTACAGTTAGATGGTTGGCCGTTCACGGGCTAGCTGTACCTACTGTTTTTTTCTTGGGGTCAATATCAGCAATGCAGTTCATACAGCGATAAACTTTATATAAACTAAATCACGGAGCTATTTATGACACAATCAAACCCAAATGAACAAAATGTTGAATTGAATCGTACTAGCCTCTATTGGGGGTTGTTACTTATTTTTGTACTTGCTGTTCTATTCTCTAATTACTTTTTCAATTAGGAACAGTAAGAATATTTTTTCTTACCCAATTCAATTTGCCAAGATCTAATATTTCTATGTATTATTATTATGTCTACTACTTAGAGACAATGTGAAAGGAAGTAATAGAAATGATCGATACCACCGGAAGGATCCCTCTTTGGTTGATAGGTACTTTAACTGGTATTCTTGTTATTGCTTTAATAGGTATTTTTTTTTACGGTTCTTATTCCGGATTAGGCTCTTCCTTGTAGCAAAAAAAATGTATTGTGCATCTAGAGGATATATTAGAATAAAAGTGAAACCTAAAAAATAAAGATAAGATCTTACCCTTCTTTGTGTTAAAAGAAAGGTAAGATCTTATCTTTACTTATTATTTTTTGTAAATTGTAGAAATGAATCTACAGTTTACAAAAATTTGAAAGAGAGAATTGGATCGATCCAAATAGAATGTGCTTTTTAATGGTTTTTTTACGCATCTGCATTTCTGCAATTTTTGTTCATATATATACTTAAATAGCATTAAGTACAAATAATATTTAGTGTATAACTAATAAACTAAATATTAGTTTAAGTTTGAAAAAACTATAAAAAGAACGAGCCGTTTCATTCAAACGTTTGTTTTGTGAAACAAACCCTGTTTGCTCGATGGGCATACCTTTGCTGCTCCTTTTCTCATTTCAGTCCATAAAAGGAGAAATGGAATTAGAAAACGAATGAACTTCTCTGATTTTGGCGAGATAATGGTAAAAAGTCAAAATCTATATTTTTTTGACTTTTTCAAGGAGTAAGATAAGTTCTAAAATAAGCGAAAATAGTAAGCCAAGATTACTGAATTCTCTCCTTCCTTCTATTTGTTTATTTGTTTTGAATATGATAAATCAGGGTGAGAAAAGATAACATGTATATAATATTTAATATATTGAATATTGCGCATAACTAGAGAACTAACTGTTTAACAAGTTTATTTCGGAATCACTCATTATCAAATATGTAAATATTATTTATATCTCCTCATTCTTCACAATCAATATATTCGAACAGAGGGAAGGGGCAAATGAAGGATTCCGAAAAAGTATGACTTTATTGTTGCAATTTTTATTTATATAATTGCATTAATCATTCATAAGATGGAGATTCAAATCTTTTATGCGCCTAAAAATTCATTTCGACCAATTGAACTTTCTCAAATTGTTTCTTTTTAAGAACCAGAAATATCTGTGCTAAAACGACAGATGCTAAGAATAATAAAAGACCTTGAACACGTAAAGGATCTTGAAGTACTATTTCTGCATTTTCCTGACCAAATCCACCTACATTAGGGTTATTCGTTAACGACTGATCCGCCTTGATGAATTCGCCTTCTGAAACAAGAAGTTCCGGTCCCGGAGGTACAAAGTCTACCACTTGTCGACCGTCTGATGGATTATCAATAGTTATTTGATATCCACCCTTTTCTTTACGTGCAATTTTACTTATTTTACCCGTTGCTGAAGCGTTGTACACTGTATTGTTGCTTTTGCTCCCATCGGGATAAATTTGTCCTCTTCCTCTATTACCACCCACATATATGGGGTATTTCAGGAAGTGAGCTGCTTTATTAGTAGCGGGATTTGGTGAAAGGATGGGAAACACAATTTCACTATATTTTTGACCAGGGACAGGACCTATTATTAGAATATTTTTTTGATTGGGACGATAGTTCTGAAAATAAAGATCACCTATTTTTTCCTTAATCTCAGGATAAATACGATCCGGAGGAGCTAATTCGAAACCTTCGGGTAAAATAAGAACAGCTCCTACATTTAAAGTTCCTTTCTTACCATTAGCAAGAACTTGTTTTATTTGCTTATCATAGGGTATTTTAACAACTGCTTCAAAAACGGTATCAGGAAGCACGGACTGTGGAACTTCAATCTCCACAGGTTTTTTAGCCAAATGACAATTGGCACATACAATACGCCCAGTTGCTTCTCGAGGATTTTCATAACCTTGCTGTGCAAAAATGGGATATGCATTTGCAATAGATGTGCGAGTCATTATATCTATCAATATTAAGGCGGAAATTGATTGAGCTATCAACTTTTTCATCCAGTCATCATAAGTTTTTCTATTTTGCATGGTTCAATTAATTGTTACAATTCTTTTATTTCAAATAAATGGTAGTAGGTAACTATGATAGTTACCTGCTTGCAATTTTGCTACTATATTAAACCTAAAGCTAAATAAATAAGGAGTATTGCCCTAAAAAAAGGGGGAGAAACCATTTGTTATTCATTTATCTTGTGATAAATTACTACAAGTGAAGGAGATATACGATTCAAACGACAGAAAATCCAATATTTGAAAATTGTGTCTAAGATGACTGGTAAAGTTGAACTAAGAACAGCTATTATTCGTTCGTTATGGGCAAATCCATAATTTTCGAAGATCCAAGTTATTATCAGTTTCCAACTAGGGGGCGAATGAAACCCAAGAAATAAATCGCTTGCTAAAATAATAAACGAAGCTTTCGTTGTATCGCTTAGGCTGTAGAAGATTTCTTGGATCCAAGAATTGAGAATACCAAGTTTCTTCTTACCCAGAATGAGACAAACACTTAAAAGAACCAAACCTATTAGATTTGCTAATAAATGTGAGATGATTTGGATACAATCTTGATTATATATCAAGACTAATTGGATCATTTTTTTCTGCATCTCTACACGAATATCTTGCGAATGCGTTTCCGAAGAATCTTCCATCATTATTTCTAACAGGAATAGTTCCTCTATTTTTTCAAATTTTCTTATAATGTCTTCTTCTTGTAAATAATCAAAAATTTTTTTTGATTGACCAGTATTCCACCAATTTGTAACCCAAGATTCTAAACCGTTCTGTAATGAAATTGAAATTCCCCAAGGCAATACTATTAAACATATAAGATATTGTAGAGAAGCTAATACTTTATATTTGGCAACTTCCAATTCGTGAATCGTTAACGAGCTCGATTGGCTCGTTAGCTCTGCCCAAAATCTGGACAAAGTACGAATTATAGAACGAGGTATGAAATCCATATAATGATCTTTTTCGTAATTCTTCGACCTCGAGAGAAAATCTCTTTCTTTCGGACGAGGGATGGTTTGTTTCGATTGAGAAGTAGAGTAGAAGGATCAATCCTTTAAAATCGCTTGAATCTGGACTAATTTTGAACTCTTGACCCGAAGAATTCCTTCAATTGGCAAATAAATTGAAAATAATACTCATTTTTTTTTCTTTGATACATATAGGAAATTATTTCTTCGAGCGCATATCTAAAAAAGTGTAAAAAACTATAGTCATTTACTTCATTGTATTCTTTTGAGATGTTATATCCGTATTTATTGAACCTTTTGTGCCTTTCTAGTAGATAAAGAATAATATTGAGTGTTTGCTAACTGCCAAAGAATATTATAGTTCCATAAGTAACATTTCGTGTTGGTGGAACATAAACTGACTATATGGTCTTCCCCCCTCATTTCAAAATCCTTCAATGGATACGCGCAAAAAACGGGCTAATTCGGCAGCTTTTTGTTCCATTTCACGCAGGGTCAAATTTTCTTCAGTACGAGTTAAGGGGATGTCTTGTTGGCCCTTTATTTCCATATAAATAACACGACGAGGAAATAGACCTTCTTGAACTTCCATTTTGATCGCCTGAATATCCTTCATAAGAAATTCAAGCAAAATACGACGATTTCTTCCGGGAAATCCCCAGCGAAAAAGGCATACAACTCCTTCTTTTTCATCAAACTTATTATAACCACTACCTACATTGCACAAAATAGTGCACCACAAATAAGAGCTAATGAACAGACCTGCAATCCCATAAAAACACATCACAATTCCTTGTGGAACAAAAAATATTTGCTGAGATGACAATAAGGGTATCAGGTTCCTACCAAGGTAACTTGAAATTCCGACCACAAAAAATCCTAGTGAACCTAAAAAGAGGAGACAAGCAAAAAAAAAATTGCTTATTTTTCGAGACCCTTTTATGGGTTCTATCCAGAGCCATTTGGATCGACTATTCATAACAAATTACGTCCTATTTAATTGAATTTGAGGGATTGAACAAATTTTGACTCCCACCTAGAAGTCATTCCCATAAATTGGCTATATTCATAAACTAGCCATATACATATAAGTATTTCACAAAAATAATATATCTCGATTTTATTATTCTTCTTTTTCCGTGCTATTTTTTTGTCTGTGCTTTTTTTAGCATGGAAATTTTGTCTTTAACTTATTGACTATCCAAATAATACTTGATTGTATCAGTCAAATAAAAATATCAATCTCTCTATTCAAATGTATATATAAGCATATTTTGAAGTAGAAGTAAGAAATTCACACACGGGTCTAATATGTCTTATACATATGATACCATATACATTTCTATTTTTGTTATTTATCATATATGAATAGATCTAAATAAAGATAAATATCTATTTAGATCTATTTAAAGAAGATTTTATCTTATATTAAAAAAAAATATATATATAATTATATTATGATATATTGATCAGATTCATAAAATTTCGTCATTTTGAATATAAAAATAAAGAAAAAGCATTGTAACTGCTGGAAAAAACAAGCCCACCAAAGGCACTAAAAGAGAGGGGAAGTTGTTTATTATCATATCAAAAGTATATTAAGTATTTAATTTAGTATTTTTTTCTATTACAAAAATAGATTATAAGATCAAATGAGTGATAGGACCAAATAAGCGGACGTGCTTTTCTTCGTAAAATACCTAGTTTTGTAATTTATTTCTTTACTTTGTTTGATACAAAACAAATGGGACCAATTACCACATTGTATATTGGTACATATAAATGATAAAATAGATCCGATTCTCAATTCTATCTTTTGAAACTGTTCTATTAATAGATAGATGTTCACCTTTGAGACAAAGGTCTAATTCCATAGCATAATCTGTCTCTAATGCGAGAAAATTACATAGTGTCTACTTTTTCTGATAAAGGGGTATTTTCATGGGTTTGCCTTGGTATCGTGTCCATACCGTCGTGTTGAATGATCCTGGCCGGTTAATCGCTGTGCATATAATGCATACAGCTCTAGTTTCTGGATGGGCCGGTTCGATGGCTCTTTACGAATTAGCAGTTTTCGATCCATCCGATCCTATTCTTGATCCAATGTGGAGACAAGGTATGTTCGTTATACCTTTTATGACTCGATTAGGAATAAAGGATTCATGGGGTGGGTGGAGTATAACTGGAGAAACTATATCAAATCCAGGTATTTGGAGTTATGAAGGTGTGGCCGGGGCACATATTGTGTTTTCTGGCTTGTGCTTTTTAGCAGCTATCTGGCATTGGGTATATTGGGATCTAGACGTATTTTGTGATTCCCGTACAGGAAAACCTTCTTTAGATTTGCCTAAGATTTTTGGCATTCATTTATTCCTCTCAGGAGCCGCTTGTTTCGGATTCGGAGCATTTCATGTAACGGGTTTGTATGGCCCTGGAATATGGGTGTCTGATCCTTATGGACTAACTGGGAAAATACAACCTGTAAATCCGGCATGGGGAGCTGAAGGTTTTGATCCTTTTGTTCCGGGAGGAATAGCTTCTCATCATATTGCAGCAGGTATATTGGGTATATTAGCAGGTCTATTCCATCTCAGTGTTCGTCCCCCCCAACGTTTATACAAAGGATTACGTATGGGGAATATTGAAACTGTCCTCTCGAGTAGTATTGCTGCTGTGTTTTTTGCAGCTTTCATTGTGGCCGGAACAATGTGGTATGGTTCCGCAACCACTCCGATCGAATTATTTGGTCCTACTCGTTACCAGTGGGATCAGGGATACTTCCAACAAGAAATAGATCGACGGGTTCGTGCCGGTCTGGCTGAAAATCTAAGTCTATCAGAAGCTTGGTCAAAAATTCCTGAAAAACTTACTTTTTATGATTACATTGGGAATAATCCAGCTAAAGGGGGGTTATTCAGGGCGGGTGCAATGGACAATGGAGATGGAATTGCTGTTGGTTGGTTAGGGCACCCTATTTTCAAAGATAAAAAGGGACATGAGCTTTTTGTACGTCGTATGCCTACCTTTTTCGAAACATTTCCAGTCGTTCTAGTAGATGAAGAAGGAATTGTGAAAGCCGATGTCCCTTTTAGGAGAGCAGAATCAAAATATAGTGTTGAACAAGTAGGTGTAACTGTTGAGTTCTATGGTGGTGAACTTGATGGAGTTAGTTTTGGTGATCCTGCTATAGTCAAAAAATATGCTAGACGTGCACAATTAGGTGAAATTTTTGAATTAGATCGTGCTACTTTGAAATCGGATGGTGTTTTTCGAAGTAGCCCAAGGGGTTGGTTTACTTTTGGGCATGCTACATTTGCCCTTCTTTTCTTTTTTGGGCATATTTGGCATGGTGCTAGAACTCTATTCAGAGATGTTTTTGCCGGTATTGATCCGGATTTGGATTCTCAAGTAGAATTTGGGGCATTCCAAAAACTGGGAGATCCAACTACTAAAAGACAAGTAGTATAATATGATATTGCTCCGCTTGTTAATGCAATATTGAGAATTTGCATCTCAGGAATTAAAATCTTTTGCTTTTGATTCCACTTTTTTATAAAAAATGTTGTAATTAGTACGAAAGCTATCTCTATTAATTATAAACTACGATCGAATCTATGGAAGCATTGGTTTATACATTCCTTTTGGTATCGACCTTAGGGATCATTTTTTTCGCTATTTTCTTCCGAGAACCCCCCAAAGTTCCCGATAAAGGGGGAAAATAATTTCCTATTTTTCTAATCTTCTTTCTTACTTAAAAAAGAAAAAAAAGATCTTCCCGATCGGGAAGGTCTTTTTTTAAACTAGTCCTCGTGCTCTTCAAAAGGATCTCGAAGTTGTTCAGAAGGTTGCCCAAAGGCGGTGTATAGGGCATAACCGGTAAAGCTAACAAGTAAACAAGATATGGAGATAGCGAATAAGGTTGCAGTTTCCATTGGTAGGTAATCCTATGTATGTATATATACATAATAGTATACAAAGTTTATTAGATCTCAACCAATACTCTTTTTTTTATGGCTACACAGACCATTGATGATACTTCCAGAACCGGACCATTACAAACTACTGTAGGAAATTATTTAAAACCACTTAATACAGAATCTGGTAAAGTTGCTCCCGGATGGGGAACTACTCCTTTTATGGGCATTGCAATGGCTCTATTTGCAGTATTCTTATCTATAATCTTGGAGATTTATAATTCTTCCATTTTATTAGACGGAATTCCAGTTAGTTGGATCTAGAAAAACTACCCGGATCCCGAGTTCACTCAAAACAAAAATAACTAAAGAAGAATTTTGAATAGCTTTCATTTTTAGGTTATGACGTTCTGGTAGTTTGATCGTGTAATTTCTTTTAATTTAAGGTTTTTGGAATTATGGGTGTGCGACTTGTTAAAATTGATCTCTATTCTAGTACAGAAAACCGGTCTGTTGTCTTTTAGAAAATAAAGACGGTTCTCCTACCTCGTTAGATATTGCTCTAATAGTTCTTTAATAGTTAATATCCGGAGCACGAGGTATAATAATTCAATAAAATCTGAACTATGGTTTATGCCTGTTTTTAAGACCTCGTGACCAAGCTTATCAATAATTTGATAGAACTATGATAATAAATTGAGAGATCTATGTTCCTCTTTATACGGATGCTGACCAAAGAATGAGATAGTATTCCATTTTTATTAGTTAGTATAGTGAGTAACAATGAAATGGAAAGGTTCTAACCCATAAAACCTTTTTGAGTATTCAAAAAATTATCGGGGTGAAATGAAAGTCTGGGGTTTAGATTTATTCATCTATTGAGTTGAGATCTCGACAAGATAATTCCTATGGATCGTCCATACTAGTTATTTTCTTTTATATCACGAATAGGATAAAAGATCGTTCAAAAGGCCTATAGCGATGTATTTTGCATAAGAATGAGCCAACTTGAAATTTGAGCATTATCACTATGAGGTTTTCTTCCTTCTTATTGTAGGAAATCATGGATTATTCTGAATCCTCTTCCTTCATACAAAGAAAGTAAATATCATATCTATCAAGTATTTTTTTTTTTTTTTACAAACCATGTACTTTGTTCAAAAAAAAGTATTTGAGTGTTCTTGTTTAAGCCGTATGAAAATAAATTTTCATATACGGTTTTCAGAGGGGGGATTTGAGTTTACCTATCTCAATAAAGTATACGATTGGTTCGAAGAGCGTCTTGAGATTCAGGCGATTGCGGATGATATCACTAGTAAATATGTTCCTCCTCATGTGAATATATTTTATTGCCTAGGGGGAATCACACTGACTTCTTTTTTGGTACAAGTAGCTACCGGTTTTGCTATGACTTTTTACTATCGTCCCACCGTTCTAGAAGCTTTTGCCTCTATTCAATACATAATGACTGAAGTGAACTTCGGCTGGCTAATCCGATCGGTCCATCGATGGTCAGCAAGTATGATGGTTTTAATGATGATTTTACATGTATTTCGCGTTTATTTAACAGGTGGATTCAAAAAACCTCGTGAATTAACTTGGGTTACGGGTGTAATTCTAGCCGTATTAACCGTATCTTTCGGTGTAACCGGTTATTCTTTGCCCTGGGATCAAATTGGTTATTGGGCAGTCAAAATTGTGACCGGTGTGCCTGAGGCCATTCCGTTAATAGGAACTCCTTTGGTAGAGTTATTACGCGGAAGTGCTAGTGTGGGTCAATCTACCTTAACCCGTTTTTATAGTTTACACACTTTCATATTACCCCTTCTTACTGCTGTATTTATGTTAATGCATTTTCTAATGATCCGCAAACAAGGTATTTCAGGTCCTTTATAAAAAGGAAATATACATTTTGTATCAGTATTAAAAACCTATTATTTTTCGATATATCATTGCCGCGAAAAACATGTTTCTCGGATTTCTCCTTTCAATGATTAAGTATATTAAGTATATTGAATAAGTAAGTATATTTAATACAAAGAATTGAAGTAGATACTCATCTTAAATGGAGAAAATGGATTATGGGAGTGTGTGACTTGAACTATTAGTTAGGCCGTGCAGATCAATTTTAGGATCTGCCATATAAAGATTCCGATCGAAATGTGTCTCTGTCCCAATTTTCTTTCCAAAAATAAGAGGTTTAGAACCTGGGTAAAAGGCGAACACTTTGTTGTGTGTGTTATAAGAGAGTTATTTCTATGATCGAATCCGAATTAGGCTCCGTGAGATCCAGATAATAGTAATAGCATTTAATAAGTAAAATTTATTACTTCAATTTATCCTTTGCTTTTCATAGTATGAAAATGCATGCATTTCCCTTGCGTTTTTAATACGGTAAATTATCGGAGTAAAGGGAGGGGTCTAAAGAAGGAAAAAGGCCAGATCAGTAACAAGTCAATACCTTGTATGCAAAATACATTGTATGCAAAATACATTGTGAGGGTCTAGATAAACACAGATTACAAGGAATAAGATGATCCAAAAGGCATATTGATCATGATCAAATTTGTGAGCTTACTTGGGTACTGAGCATACGAAAAAAGAAAAAGAAAATTATGAATTTTCTATAGATCTTCTTAGTTATACTTATTATAACGATACGTCGTTCATCATTTTTATTTCAACTATTGCTCGAGCCGGATGATCAAAATTGACATGTCCGGTTCTTTCGGGGGATAGATTCATTCATAAAAATCTACTTATCCCAATAACAAAGAAACCTGACTTGAATGATCCTGTATTAAGGGCTAAATTAGCTAAAGGCATGGGACATAATTATTATGGCGAGCCCGCTTGGCCCAATGATCTCTTATATATTTTTCCAGTAGTCATTTTTGGTACTATTGCATGTACCGTAGGTTTAGCAGTTCTAGAACCATCAATGATTGGTGAACCGGCAAATCCATTTGCAACTCCTTTGGAAATATTACCCGAATGGTATTTTTTCCCCGTATTTCAAATACTTCGTACAGTACCTAATAAATTATTAGGTGTCCTTTTAATGGCTTCAGTACCTGCAGGACTATTGACAATCCCTTTCTTGGAGAATGTTAATCAATTTCAAAATCCATTTCGTCGTCCAGTAGCTACAACAGTATTCTTAATAGGTACTGCAGTAGCTCTTTGGTTAGGTATTGGAGCAACGTTACCTATCGATGAATCTTTAACTCTAGGTCTTTTCCAATTTGATATAAATTAGAATATCTTAATATAGGAGAGGAGAAAAATCTTTTGTTTATATATATCTAGGGAGTAGTTGTTTTAAGATAAATGGTCTCTCCCTAGATATATGTAAGATGCTTTCTAATATTGTTACAGAATAGTCAAAGAAGAAAGGTAATGAATGGGGAGAAAAAATAGAACTATTATAAATCTAAACCGGATTCCCCGGTGAATCAATTCCAATATTTCGCATCAATTCCAATATTTCTTTAACAGATTGTTCCCCAAGATGTTTTATTTTCATTAAATCTTCTCCACTGTAATTCAAAAGGTCTGATACTGTATTTATATTTGCCTTTTTGAGGCAATTATATATCCTAGTAGAGAAGTTTAATTGGTCAATATACATTTGAGTGAAAACTATTCTCTTCGTATCAGTCGATGTATGCGAAATAGGTAAGGAAGGAGTAATATTGTCGCTTAGACTGTTTGTTCCATCGCTGTTCTCTTCCTTTGCATTTAGAAAGGGAAGGAAAAAGTCAATTAATTTACGAGAAGTTTCATAAAGTGCTTCTTTAGGAGCTAATCCTCCATTCGTCCATATTTCAAGAAATAAAATTTCTTGTGTCTCATTTCCGCTCCAATAGGAGTGAATACTGTAATTTACATTTTGAACAGGGACAAAGACAGCATCTATAGGAAAGACAAAGGCAGCATCTATAGGAAAAATTTCATCCTTAGAATTGGAATTATTTGGATTTTGGATAATATATCCGCGGCCTTTTTCAATTTGTAATGATATATCTAAGGTAATTGATTTTTTTATGTTAGCTATATGTTGTGTAGTATCAATTATTCTCACAGAAGGTGGTAGTATGATATCTTCAGCGGTTACTTTTTTTGGTCCGACAACATGGATAGATCCTTCTCGAATTCCGTACGCATCACTTCGAAGTACAATTTCTTTCAGATTCATCAAAATTTCATGTATTGATTCTTCAATACCTATTATCACGGAATATTCGTTTGATATATTGTGAAATTTAGCACGTGTGATACATGTTCCTTCTACTTCTCCAAGTAAAACTCTTCTTATTGCACTGCCTATTGTATTAGCTTGACCTTTGCGAAGCGGAGATAGAGTGAAACGACTATAATGAAAACGCTTACTCTCTGTTCTGGATTCGATGCACTTCAATTCTGGTATCTTTATTGAGACTGATATTTCATTCTGATTCATAATATTATTTTAATAAATGATTTAATCATTTCTTTCTCTTTCAATTTATTCAATTCTTACACACGTCTCCTTTTGGGAGATCTACATCCGTTATGTGACACAGGAGTTACATCATATATATTATTTATTTCTATACCACTTTGAGAAATGGTTCGCAATGCTGTTTCTTTACCCGGACCAGCGCCAGTTAGCATAACTTTTGCTTCTTTCAAAAGACCTTGATTTACTAAGGCATCAACAACATTTTCTGCTGCAATCTGAGCAGCAAATGGTGAACGTCTTTTTGTACCTTTGAATCCGCAAGCACCGGCAGAAGACCAAAAAACCGTTTGCCCTTGTGTATCTGTAACAGTAATAATGGTATTGCGAAAACTTGATCGAATGTAAATAACTCCTTTCAGTATTCGATGTTTAGTTTTACGTGACAAAAATCTTCTTGTAGCTCTACGTGGCACATATTTTCTTCTAGTTTTTGACACAAATTTTTTCGTATTTTTTGACACAACTCTTCTCTTCTTATAATTTTTGATAAATTTTGATATTTTTAAGTAAAAAAAAAAATAATAATAAATATCAAATAAATAATATATATATTAAATATGTATTATAATATGTATATTAATTTGATGCCGAAATTTATTTATTCTATTTTAGAATTCCTTTATAAATGATAATTATCCCTGTTTTTGTTTATGCCTCGGATTGTAACAAATTACAACAAGGCGTTTCCGTCTACGAATTAGGCGGCACTTTTCGCAAAGTTTGCGAACAGAAGCACGGATTTTCATATTTGTGGTCCTTTTTTTAAATGCTAAAATCTTTTGTTAATGGGCCTCATCGGTAGCATCATCATCCTTTCGTTTGACGGGATGTCTATATATTATACGTCCTCTGCTTAAATCATAAACAGATAATTCAACTCTCACTCTATCTCCCGGTACTACTCGTATTGTTCGACATCTCATTTTACCCGATATAACCGTTAAAACATCTACATCGTTATCTAGATGGACTAAGAACATAGCATTAGGATATGCTATGGTAACTACGCCATCAATAATAATAAAATTCTTTTTGGTACTCATTTTTCTTAATTTTTAACCATAATATATTAACTTAACTTTGTTATTAACTATGACATTATATTTATAATGACATTAGATTTATAAAAGAACATTACATTAGATTTATAATGACATTATATTTATAATGACATTAGATTTATAAAAGAACATTACATTAGATTTATAATGACATTATATTTATAATGACATTAGATTTATAAAAGAACATTACATTAGATTTATAATGACATTATATTTATAATGACATTAGATTTATAAAAGAACATTACATTAGATTTATAATGACATTATATTTATAATGACATTAGATTTATAAAAGAAAGGAATAATTTCTTTATTTTAAAGACGTTTCATCAATTTTTTGATTTTTTTATGAATATCTTCTTTTTATCAGCTCTTACTACTTAAAAATATTCATTGAATATTATTGAATTCTTTCCAAATTTCTGACACTGAACAATCAATTATTATCAACAATCTCTTTTGTTAATATTATTTCTTTTTTTGGCAGTATTGCAATATTGGGGGCAAAAATGCAATTTAGGCATTTACTTTTTGTTTTGGAGTTACCAAAAAATACATAATAATTCCCCTCCTATTTTTTTTTGTCGAGCTTCTCGATCAGTCATTATTCCTTGCGAAGTAGAAAGGATTGCAATCCCCATTCCACCTAAAACTTTAGGGATTTCTCGATAATTAGAATAGATTCTCAGACCAGGTTTGCTAATACGCTTTGAAGCGGTTATATATCTCTTTTGCGTCCTTCCCCTAGATTTTGAAGTTAAAACAAAAAAAGATTTTTTACCTTCTCTATGTTTCCTAACATCCTCTATAAAACCTTCTCGTAGAAGAATCCTTGTGATGTTCTCGGTAATAATAGTAGCTGCTACTCGAACTGTTTTTTTTTTTACTATGTCAGCATTTCTTATATAAGTCATTAGATTAGCAATAGTATCATTACCCATGACGAACTAATTCTTAAGAATTTACAAGCTAAATATAAAGGCATGTTTATCTTTTTTTAAGAATATGCCTGACATTATTTCTACATTATTTATCAGTATTTATAGTACTTCAGGAGCTAATGAGATAATTTTGGTTAAATTAAATTCTCTCAACTCCTCAGTAACTGAACCAAAAACTCGACTTCCTCTTGGATTTCCTTTCTGATCAATGACAACTGCTGCATTGTCATCAGATCGTATTATCATTCCATCAATACGTTTAAGTTCTTTACACGTACGTATAACTACGGCTCTAACTACTTCTGATTCTTGCAGAGGCATATTAGGTGCTGCTTCTTTAATTATAGCGATGATAATATCGCCAATATTAGCGGTGTTACGATTACCTGCTCCTAGCACTCGAATACACATTAATTTTCGGGCTCCACTGTTGTCTGCTACATTCAAGTAAGTTTGGGACTGAATCATTTTTCCTCCAATCTTATCAATTAAATGATCTTTTTCTGCCAGAAATATCTCTTTGGTTCGGCATTATTTACGCGAACTAGTAATAAATTGAGTATGTATAGGCATTTTATATGCAACGATTTGAAAAGCTGCTCTAGCTATAGTCTCTGATACTCCACTTATTTCATAAAGTATTCGACCTGGTTTGACGACGGATACCCAATATTCCGGAGATCCCTTGGCTTTCCCCGAACCCATACGTATTTCTGCAGGTCTCGTTCTAATAGGTTTGTCGGGAAATATACGTATCCATATTTTTACGCCGCGACGGGCATAACGAGTAATTGCTCGTCGTCCTGCTTCTATCTGCCCAGATGTGATCCAAACAGGTTCCAATGCCTGAAGAGCAAATCTACCAAAACAAATGCGATTACCCCGAGAAGATATTCCCTTGATTCTTCCCCTATGTTGGTGACGAAATTTCGTTCTTTTTGGGTTCTAGTCGATGGTTGTATATGTATAATATAATACTATTTGAATTCCATCTCTATTTCAGAACCGGATATGAAAGTTTCTTCTCATCCGGCTCCTTGTGAAGAATCTATGGCAAATTTGGATCGATCATAAATAGTGAGGTCCTAGGAATAAATCTGTATTTACTCATTACACGTATATTATTTAGAATAATATGAGGATACAAATACCTCTATATGCCCAATAAGTATCTTACAGGCGAATATTAACTCTAAGTTATTTGGGGTTGACTTATTGACTCCAATGAAATATATTCTTTATTGGTTTATTTCGCCATCCTATCCAATGACTGATTAAGATTTCTATATGATCTTATGCAGTCACAGGTTCCATCGTTCCCATAGCTTTCAAATGGCTGCTTAGGTATACCCTCTGCAATGGAGCTCTTACTTATATTTATTTAATTACAAGAATCAATTTTCTTAGTTTCCATTGATCCGAAGCTCTTTTTATAAAATGAATATAAATAATCAGGATAATTCTTATGCTTTATCACACTGCTCTTTGGGGGTGATTTATGAACCATACAATACTGTAAGGAAGAAGATTTAATTTTCTCTTTTTCTCCTTCCTTTTTTCTTTTCTTGTATTACCTAAAGACTCTTTTTCTCTTTACGAGAGATATAGGTTTGTCTCTTCGTGGAAAAAAGTCTTTCGTTCATTTGATAGAACTATCTCTATTTTAGAGTGAAATAACTAGCTTATTGGATCTTAGTAATTAATGATAAAACAAATAAATATACTAGAGACCAATTTGTTCTTATTTGGAGTTCTCTATCATTTTAGAAAAGAAGCAAAAGCTTGATCTCAACGAGTCGCACACTAAGCATAGCACTGCTCCAAGATGTTTCATTATTTTGATTTGATCTTATAGAATTTAAGATTTATGATTGGTTAGATTATAGAAAGATATTGCTCATCTTAAACAAAGATCCAAATTTTGATCCCCAATACTCCATAGACGGTTTGAACCGCATAATAACAATAATCAATTTTAGCTCGAAGGGTCTGTAGGGGCACTCTACCTTTCATAGCCGATTCTTTTCGGGCTCTCTCAATTCCGTTAAGACGCCCTTTAATTTTTATTTTAACACCTTCTACATCTGCCTTTTCAGCCAGTTGAATAGCTTTTTTCATTATTTTTCTTATTTCAACTCTCTCCTTTAGTTGTAGAGCAATATATTCCGCAAGAATTTTGGGTTCTCTATAAGGTTTATCCACTTTTTCTATAGAAATGACAAGTTTTCTATTTACAGAATTAAGCATACTTTGTACAAGCATATTTTGTACTTCCTTTCTTAATCCCTCAAATTCTTCTTTTTCTTCATATATTTTTCTTTTTCTTGGCCCTTTTTTTTCAATAAACAAATCGACAAATGCAATATATATATTTACCGAAATCAATTCGGTCTGTTTCAGAATCTCTATACGTGTAATTCCTCCATAACTAGAATTGGAGAAACTTTTGATATGTTGTACATAATTTTCAATGCAATTATATATTCTCTCATCTTCTCGTAGATCTTCGGAATAATCCCTTTCTTCAAACCAAAGGGAACAATGGTTTTGAGTAAAACCAAGTCTAAAACCAAGTGGATTTATTTTATTTCCCATACATATTTTTTTTTTTAATACTTTTTTGCAAGTAGTAGTATATTTGCGGCATAAATGGATTATGCTTCCATCTATTTGGATATTTTGTTTCTATTTTTTGACCTGACCATAATTGAGTTATAAATAGAAATCGGTAATGTCTCTTTCTGTAATGTCACTGTGACCTGAAATACAGAAATCCAACGATGTATCGTAAAACAATGTAATACTTATATGACAAGTGGATTTCTGTATTGGATAACCACGACCCCGAGCTCTAGGTCGAAATCTTTTCAAAATAGGACCTTCATTCACTTCAGCGGCAAGGACAGCTAAATAGCACTTATGTATACCCATAAATGAGTATGCATTTTGGGCTGCAGAAACAAGTACTTTGTATATGGGCTCACATGCTCTATAATCCATGAAAGTCAGTATCACAAGTGCCTGTATATAGGTAGAATTACGAAGTAGATGGGCTACTCTACGTGCTTTAGTAGAAGACATACGTACATGTTTAGCTACAGCTCGTATTCTTATATTTGAATTTATAATATTTGAACTTAAATCCCTATTTTGAAATATAAATTTCATCTTCATCCTCCATAATGAATTAAATTAATGTATACTATTTACAACGATACTTTTTTATCGTTTCTCTCTCTTTTTTTTCTTTTATTGCTTTTCTATTATTTTTTTTTCTTTTATTGCTTTTCTATTATTTTTTTTTTTTTTTATCGTTTTTCGATTTTTTATCCTTTTTCGCATGTCCCTGGAAAATGGAAGTAGGTGCAAATTCTCCTAATTTGTGGTTTATCATACTATTTGTTATAAATATGGGTAAATGTAACTTTCCATTATGAACAGCAATGGTATGACCAATCATTGCGGGTACAATGGTAGATCTCCGGGACCAGGTTACTATTATCTTCTTCTCTTTATTCATGTTTAGCTTTTCTATTTTACTTAACAAATCATTAGATACAAAAGTATTTTTTCTTAGTGAACGTGCCATGGTTAATTACCTTTCTTTTTATTGATAGAAAATCAAAATGGATTTACAACTATTCCTACTTACGTCGACGAAGGATTGAAACATCGCTATATTTATTTATCTTCCGACTCTTTCTTCCAAGTGCGCTATAGCCCCAAGGGGTCAGGGGTTTTTTTCTGCCGATTGGAGCTCTTCCTTCACCACCCCCATGAGGATGATCCACAGCATTCATAACTATTCCTCTTACTTCAGGACGTTTACCCAGCCAACGTTTTGACCCAGCTTTACTTAAAGTTCTATTTTTCCATTTAACGTTGCCTACTTGTCCAATTGTTGCTGAGCAGTTCTCAGATATTAAACGAACCTCCCCAGATGGTAATCTTAATGTGGTCAATCGGCCTTCTTTTGCGATCAATTCTGCCACAGCACCCGCTGCTCTAGCTAATTGTCCGCCTTTTCCGACTTGTACTTCGACATTATGTATAGTCGTGCCTAAAGGTATATTGGTTGAAGTAGACCTTTAATTTGTCTTGTCAAAATCCCTTCCCAAACTGTACAAGCCTCTCTCAGGGCATACAGCTTTCTGGATGTGAATAAATATTATTATTAATATATTTTATATATAGATTTAAGATGAAGGGCATACTTTCAATTCCTTATGTCCTTATTCTGTACATCCTAGGTTTTTTTATTCCATCATCTGGCTTATGTTCTTTTTTCATGTAGCATTCAGAATGAATGACTTTATCAAATTACGTTAATGCTTTCGCATCTTCCGGATAACGTAGGAGGCATTTGAAATAGAAATTTTCTTTTTTAGAAAAAAAAATTTTCACTGTTCAGCTTCGAATCTGCCTTTGACCATCAAATCAAATGTGAGTTACTTGTCTTTCTCTTCATAACAAGGGTTCCTTTACCTTAGTTGTTTCTGCTTCAGACAATTAAGTCTTCTCCATATTATCATATCTCTGGAGTCAATAATTAATTCCAGAAACTATTGAACTCAATCACCCGCTGCTCTTTATCCTCAGTTTCCCTTTGGGATTGATCCCATCAAAGTATTCTAGTTGGATCAGTGATAGATTTTAAGGTTTTGCTGTAAACCCAATCGGTTATTTCCGATTACGTAAATTAATAATTCAAACCGCACTCAAAGGTAGGGCATTTCCCATTGATATGGGAGCTCTTGGACCGGAAAGAATAGTATCTCCAATCATAATCCCTCTCGGATGCAAAATATATGTCTTTTTACCATTTCTATAGTGCACAAGACAGATATATGCACTTCTATTAGGGTCACTCTCTATTGTTACAATTTTTCCCAGTATGTTTTTTTCACTCCGTCGAAAATCAATTTGACGATACAAACGCTTGTGACCTCCTCCTCTATGACGTATGGTAATAATTCCACTGTTATTACGACCTTTGCCACAACGATGCCGGCCGGAAGTCAATTTCTTTTGTGAATGAGATTGGACTTTTTCATCAAAACTTGATAGAGATTTATCACGTGTGCCCGGAATAAAAGTCCTGTACGAACCGGTGTTCATGTTTGACAATTAAATAAGTTTCATTTTGAAGGAAAAAGTGGAATAGAATAACCTGGTTTTAGTGTAATAATCATACGTTTATAATGCATTCTATGTTTTATTATTTGTTTTCTATTTCCTCTTTTTTCTTTCTTTTGCGGAGGTCGATAACTATTGACTCCTATTACTTTAACATTAAAGAAAAGTTCAATCCAATTTTTGATCTTTGTTTTATTCGATCCCGAATTGACATTGAAAATATATTGATTTTTTTCAAATAGATTAACACTTTTCTCTGTAAGTACTAAATCTAGACATTGAACTTCATACATAAATATTTATCCTTTACTATCATTTATAAATAAAATACAAATGCCTATATCCACCTTTATTAATAGTTCAATAAATATAATTATACTATAGTTGTATATGATACAATAGGACTACATATAAAATGATGTTTTTAAGATATTCTGATTTGGGTAACCGGGTTCTATTGAATTGAAAAAGAAAAAATGTTTCTTACGTCTATTAGATCGATTAATGTAAATTATATAATAATAAAAATATATTTATATAAATGATATCTATAAGGCGGCATAAATCGATATGAATATTTTAATATTCTATCCGATCCACTTTCTCTTCCACTATTTAACTATATATATTGTAAACTATATATATTATAAAATATTCCATGAAATTAGAATTAGCTTCTTGGATGCCTTGATGGTGAAATGGTAGACACGCGACACTCAAAATGTCGTGCTAAACAGCGTGGAGGTTCGAGTCCTCTTCAAGGCATACATATCCTCTTCAAGGCATGCATATTGTAATGCCTATTGAATGAGAAATTCAATTGCAATTGTTAAATCGAATTGAAATAATATCAATTCGATTTGATTTTTTCATAATTATTGTTTGTTTTGACGGTTTTGCAAAATCCGGACCGATCGAATTTGAACAAATAATATATATAGAAAGAAGAAAGAAGCAACATGAAATAGTTTTTTTCGGAATAAAAAGTGTAAGAGTAAAGTATACTACGTATAACCTAAATTAAAATAAAAAAAGAGTAAACATAGTAGAGAATATCTCATCAAGTTCAAGAGAACTGACTTGACTCATTATTACTAAGCTTACTCTTACATAAAATATAAATTTATATTGATATTAATTAAAGATCTAGGCTTTTTTATTCTTATTAAATCCTTCCGCTAATAAGCAATCAATGGCATTCGTAGAAAGCCATTTTGTTTTTAACAATGTATCGATCATTTGTTTAAATAACATTCTATTAGAGAAGAATAAATTTGATAAATATTCATAACTTTCGGATAGAGTATTATAAATAAGGGATTCATTAGACAATAAATCTATATTTTCCCTTTCTCCCTTGAGCAAACGTTGTTTAAATTTATCATCCCGTGTTTTTTCACGGAACCAACGTTCACTTATCACCGATTGGCGATAGGGTAATACACGTCTCAATCGGATACCAATTTCTTGAAAGCGTTTGAAATTTTCAAAATGTTCTTTTTTTTCCATTTTAATGTTAAGAGGTAAATCGTCATCATTAGTCTGAATTTTCATTCCTAGGGCTATTTTTCTCACCTTTTTACGCTTTAGAATAGCCTTTAACGTTTTTTTAATACTGACATTTAGCTCTCTTGTTGAAGAATAAGTAAGATAAATACTCTTCACAAGTTCTTTAGAAACAAAAAGTTCTCTTCGTTCAAAAGCAGAATGCTTATTTAGAAAGCGAATACTCACGGGATCCCAAAGAAATCGACGAGCTAGACAGATTACTGGGGTATTTAAAGGTTTATACTCCATTGCATACTCTTCTGTGTCAAATTGATATATTCCCATCCTTTGAAACTTTTTGTATAAGAATTTTGCTTCCCAGAAAGCAGCTGTCTTTCTTTCTAGAATATCGTCCTTCCCACCATAAAGAGGCTGTAAGTCGGGGCCAGACATCAGAAATTTCTTCCAATACAAGCTAGAAAGACGGGTTGGTCTTTCTTTAAATCTTCCAAACAGATGAAGATAATCCAATAATGGATTTTCTATTGTTATATCTTTGATATGCTCAAATCGATTGCTACGAATAAAACTAAAACGCCAGGTCCTAGAATCACAAACTATAGGAGTTTCCTCCTCTTCTCCGTAGGAATTTCTTAATTCTTTAGATAAAACGATTTTATCTAGTATAGAAGATAATCCTTTTTGCATCGTATCTTTTTTGAACTGAGGAGCAATTGTGATGTAATCAGAATTACCCCGATATATTGCCAATGATGGAAACTCTTCCAGAAGACCCTGTAAAAGACTCGAAGCTAGAATGAAATCATTTTCAATGAAAGGATCAAAAGGACTCCAATTCTCTCTATTTGATTCCGATAAAAACCAACAATCTTGCGCTACTGATCCGGCCAAGCAACCCAAAATATGATAGAATACGGTGAACTCTTTCGCAGCTGTTCCGGCAATTGAAGGTTCTAAATACCATTGATGCAAATAGTTTGCCCTTCGACCCTGGAAATCTAGATTAAGCCGTAAGGAATTTTTTAAATACGTTAGTTTATTTTGTATAATGGCTTTTCCTATCTTATAGGGAAGTCCTTGAAAAAATTCACTGAATTTCAGATTATAATTGCAAGGACCCCAATTTGATCTATACAAAGCTACTCCAATTATATCATTGTCTATAGCTGAAGTATTTTGGCTCATGCTAATTAGAAATATTTCATCAGCAAGTTTTGCTAGATCTTGCGCAGTAAAGCCTTTGGTAGTTAATCCAAATTCATCATAGCAGTTCCATTCTTTTTTCAAGTAGAGCCCTTTGTTACGTAAAAGCAAAGGAAATTCTTTTTCTCGATATGGGGCAGGCAACTTTTTAGTGTTGATAAATGTATCGAATCTTCGTTTACTACGAGGAGGACTTATTAGAACTGGATCAATTTTTTTTGGAATATCAGTTGAAGCAATAACAACAATATTTTGTTTGATGGTGGTTTCTTTTTCACCGTCAATCGAATTATCCCCAAGGAGCTCTACCAATAATGCAATAAGAAAGAAGTAATCATTCAGTTCATGAATGCTTGGAATCCATATGACGCAAGGAGACATCAATTTTGCCAATTTGAGTGCAAACACGAATTGGATTACTCTTCTCGCAAAATACTCTGGAGGGTTAGGATCCTCCATTCGGTCATGCAAAAACTTATGAGGTTTTTTATCATAATACTCCTTCTCATCTATGTCTTTTGGCCTGCCTGACCAGCCGAGAGACCTGAGGATATTTTCATGCTCAAGGTATGATTGTTTAGCTGAAGATGTATACTCGGGTTCATAGCGAGACAGAAGTTTCTGCTGCCTCAAAAAACTTTGAGGAGATATTCTTATTAAAGGTAAATAAGAATCTGCTGCTAAACTTTTAGCCAAGTACGATCGTCCAGTTTCCTTAGGCCCTATCAATAAAATTCGATTCGAAAAGGACGGTACTGGGTAGAGTGGGTAAAATCTCACGTGGTCATATAAAGATGAGCGAATTGATATGGAAGTCATCTTCTGATAAAAAGCAGCGAAGATCGGTATTTCTGCTAAAAACAATGAATTTAATTCGGAATTCATTAAGCCTATTCTATGAGTTAGGCCTCGCTGAATAAATTCAGCTAAATATCGAAAATAAAGAAGTCCTGGCTGTTCTCTTTTTTCAAATTCATGAAACAAACCAATAGGGGGAGTTAACTTCGATCCAAATTGAGATATTTTTTCTTGTAGTAAAAACAATCGATTTTCTCTCAAAAAGAAGTCATCCACTTCAAATTCGTACAAAATTGTTTTTACAAGTGAGTGATATTTCTCACATTCTTGAAAACGCCACCGCAACCATGAAAATTTAATATTTTTGATATACCAAATTTTCAATAGTAGCAATAATCCTATATCATCAGGATCCGACTCCATCTCGGTATAGTCCAAAAATGTAAGCCAAGAACCATACCAATTTAAATTAGAAAAATTTCTAAGCATTCTATAAGATCTAATCATTTCTCCTACTCTCTCAAAGAAGTAGGAATTATGCTGCAAAGCTCTGATGAGATAGAAGTTCCTACAGAACTGAATCAACAATAAGTAACTTGTGGAGTAAATCAAAAAGAAAAATCCAACGAAGATATAAAGAAAAATATCATATTCCCTAACATTTTGTATATATTTCCATGGATCAAATGATTTTTTTAGATTCTTTACCCTAAGTGCGTCAAAAAAGACTATTTCATTTGATTCTTTCCATATTTGGTCAATATTCCAGCGGGATAACATAAGATTCAATATCGGGAGAATTTGATCATTCAATATTGGAAGAATTTGATCATTCAATATCGGGAGAATTTGATCATTCAATATTGTGAGAATTGTGAGAATTTGATCATTCAATATTGTGAGAATTTGATCAATTTTATCTCTAAATTCCCACTTTAGAAGTGTCCAAAATCGATGATAAAGTGCCCACAAAATATTCAAATTGTGATTCCAATTTTGCCTAATATTGTCCGGGATTGTTGCCAACTCATCAATACTATCAGTTGGTATTTCCGGAAAAGTAGCTAAAAACATATTTTTTGTATATTTCCACCCTGTGGAAGTCAAAAACCACAACCATGACCTATATGTTTGAAACAACCCCCATTTCTCAAAAAGAATATCCCATTTCTCAAAAAGAATATCTATTGGATTAAAAGAAATTAAAAACTTTAGTTTTGAAAAGAAAAACTTTAGTTTTTCTTTATTAAAAAAGTCACCTATGGCTTTGAATTCCATAAAGTCATATATGGCTTTGTCTTCCATAAAGCCACCTATGGCTTTGTCTTCTATTACGTGTTTTAAACTTTCTGTTGAACTATATTTTTCTTCTTTTTCTGCAAATTTATTCATTCGCAAAGATATTTCGGACAATAGATCATCTTTATAAGCTTGAGTTTGAATAAGATCTATGTTGGAACTAAAACTGTTTTTAGAATAGGTATTTTCTTCTGAATCTGAACTATTTAAAAAAGGATAGCAAGAGTTTTTGTCAAAATTGACAATTTGTAGACTTATTAAAGGAGTATTATAAATATCCTCAATTTCCTCAATCGATAAATTGATATTTCTACGAATAATAGAATTCAATTTATCAAGTAAATTAGACGATTTATGCAAATCATGAATTAGCACTTGGTCACGTAAATATTTATCCAATAATATATTGACTTGTGACTTTATGAGTGAGATAGTTTCTTTCTCTGAGTACACAGCTCTCATTTCGCTAATAGACGAAGAAAACAGATTGTTATAAATGGGAACTAAATTTAATAATTGTCCATATGTTACATTCTTTTTTTTGGTATGAATCTTTTCCATGTAAGAAGCCAATCTTTTTTTATAAAAAAGACGAGGACGGTGTAAATAATCTAAAAATTCAAAGGTATTTGCTTTGTAAAAAGAAGCTCTCAATGAATTTTGATTAGAGAGTTTTAAAGGATTCAACCAATTATCTTGATTATCGAATATTGCCGAAAGACCCGCGTTATCAAATAATTCCAATAATTCCATGTAATTTTTTCCATTATCGAAGACGTCAATAATAAATTCAATTATCGGTTTTTTCTTATTCAACACTAATGTTGGTTTGGATTCAAGATTAGGAATTGATTTAGATTTTATTTCATTAGGCTCGTCCCAGACATTTCGATTAACCTTGTCCCAGATACTCTTAGAACTCTTGAACTTGTCCGAAATAATCCTATTAATTTCACTATCCAAAATTTGATTGGGATTTACAAACCAACCCCAATGTTGAGTAAATGATAATTCAATTGGATCTAACACTCTCTTTTTCAAATTATTTTGTTTGAAAATGGACAAGAGATATTCTAATCTTTCTTGAAAGATTTCGATCTGAATGGATAATACAAAATCGTTTAAATAATTCGGATTTTTTTGAATCTCAACAGTTCGAACCATAGGGCGATCCAACAATTCTTTCTGACATATTATCCATCTTGCTGAATTATGGTTAATTGCATCTTGCGTGAAATTATTCAATGATGTTTTGATAAAATAGATGAATTCCAAATAGTATTTATTCTTATTTAATACTTTCTGTAATTCAAAATAGTATTTATTCAATACTTTCTGTAATTCCAAAGAATATCTTTTTAATTTCAAATAGTATTTATTCTTATTCAATACTTTTTGTAATTCAAAATAGTATTTATTTACTATTTTATGTAATTCCAAAGAATATCTTTTTAATTCAAAATAGTATTTATTCAATACTTTCTTTAATTCAAAATAGTATTTATTCAATACTTTCTGTAATTCAAAATAATATCTTTTTAATTCAAAATAGTATTTATTCAATACTTTCTTTAATTCAAAATAGTATTTATTCAATACTTTCTTTAATTCAAAATAGTATTTATTCAATACTTTCTGTAATTCAAAATAGTATTTATTCAATACTTTCTTTAATTCAAAATAGTATTTATTCAATACTTTCTTTAATTCAAAATAGTATTTATTCAATACTTTCTGTAATTCCAAAGAATATCTTTTTAATTTCAAATAGTATTTATTCTTATTCAATACTTTCTGTAATTCAAAAAAGTATTTATTTACTATTTTCTGTAATTCCAAAGAATATCTTTTTAATTTCAAATAGTATTTATTCTTATTCAATACTTTCTGTAATTCAAAATAGTATTTATTCAATACTTTCTGTAATTCAAAATAGTATTTATTCAATACTTTCTGTAATTCAAAATAGTATTTATTCAATACTTTCTGTAATTCAAAATAGTATTTATTCAATACTTTCTGTAATTCAAAATAGTATTTATTCAATACTTTCTGTAATTCAAAATAGTATTTATTCAATACTTTCTGTAATTCAAAATAGTATTTATTCAATACTTTCTGTAATTCCAAAGAATATCTTTTTAATACTTTCTTTAATTTCAAAGAATATCTTTTTAATACTTTCTTTTTTAATACTTTCTTTAATTTCAAATAATACTTCTGGAACGAAAGATCAGATTTTATTACAAGAGGTGCCGATACGTTCTTCAATCTCTTAGATTCTTTTTCAGCATACTCGTCAGCTTGAATCTTGTATTTATTCAATATTTTATTAAATATTAGTTGTTCAGTGTTATCAACTTCTGATGTTTTCTTTTTATCCAAAATATGGAAAAGGAAAGAATCATGCGTTAATTCATCTCTGTAATTGAAGAAGTAATTGAAGGACTTCGATAGATTCCGGTTGAATAAATGTAATTCATTTATATGATCATCGATATCCAGGTCAATTTTATCATTAGGGTAAATATGATTAGGCTTAGTTATTGATAGAGTAAATTGATCCGTTATTTTAAGAACAAATTTTTTCAATTGAAAATAATCGTTTAATACTAATTGTTCTTTATTTTGATCACAGGATGAGGGAGATCTTGAAGATTTTTTCTTATTGAAAAATCGAATACAATTTAATTGGTTTATATCTTTTCTGATGTTCCATTCGGGATCTGATAAAATATCATAATTTACAGAAGGATTTTTAAGAAATGTTTTAACCTTCCATAGATCAACGATTCTATTCTTTTCTAATCCCCTGAAATATTGAAAAGCGTCTTGTCGCCCTTTCAACAATTTGAATTTTTCACTCGGTTTATTAGTATAATTAATACTCATACATGATTCATCTATTGACAAATGCTCAAACAACCTTTGAAAAACTTCCGACTCTGAAAAGGAAAAAGATTCTCTTGCTTGATCTGATTCTTCTTGGAACATTTTTTCTTGTTCCATTTCTTTTAGTATTTTCTGATTCTCAAGTAGTATCTTTACTCTTCGTATCGTTTCTTTGTAGCTTTCGATTTCTTCAACTTTGCGTTTTCTTTCTATTTTTATTAATTCTTCTGGTTTTGAAGAGACAGCAAATTCTTTTTCTGCTTGAACTAGTTTTTCTTCTAGTTGTTCGAGTTTGTTTTTTGCTTCCTCAATACTTTTGTTTCGATCAATATAAAGTATCGATTCTTCCCATTCATAAAGGTTTTCAGGTTCTGTTTCAGGTTCCCAATATTCGTTTGGAATTGATGAATCAATTTCCCATTCGATGTCATTCGATTCTGGGCTTTCCCAACTTATTGTTTCTTGCTTCTCTGATGTTCTATAATTTTTATGATTCAGATTTGTGTTAGACCAAACATGTTTTTTTGGATTGAGCAAGCAACGTTGATATCTCCTTTTGGCTTTTGGCGAAAACATAAAAAGATGCGGAACGAGCAACAAATTTTCCTTTCTAGCTCTAGCTCCAAGATGTTGTACAGCTGGAAATATCTTCATCAAATTATATGATGATTTGTTTCTTTCAATTAAGGCTCGAGTATTTAAAAAATAGAAAAGTAATGGTAATGCTATTATCATTACAGCTCTTTTTTTTTGACCTTTTAAAATCAATATACGCATATCCCGTATAAGTAATGTACTAACAATCCGAAAGTCAAAAAGCTTAACAACACTTTCTCGACCAGAAAATATCTGACTTAACAATCTCGCCAAATTGGATTCGTTCCATGGAACGAATATCTCCATCATGTAATCTTTAAATCTCGACTGAACGCTAAAGAACCAAACTATTTCTCGGTTCTTTCCAATAGGATCCGTAGACCAGGGGTTTTTACGTTTTTCCATTATATGGGTTAAACTTTTGAAAAATTCAATATTTGTTTTTTAATACAATAAAATATAATTATTACTAATCAAATTTCATTATAATAAAAAAGAGGTAGTTTGTTTTTTAATACAATAAAATATAATTATTACTAATCAAATTTCATTATAATAAAAAAGAGGTAGTTTGTTTTTTAATACAATAAAATATAATTATTACTAATCAAATTTCATTATAATAAAAAAGAGGTAGTTTGTTTTTTAATACAATAAAATATAATTATTACTAATCAAATTTCATTATAATAAAAAAGAGGTAGTTTGTTTTTTAATACAATAAAATATAATTATTACTAATCAAATTTCATTATAATAAAAAAGAGGTAGTTAATACAACTTATTCAAATAATTATCGCACAATTTGAAAAAAGAAAGTTTCTTTTTTTATTAAAAGAGAGATAGAATTGAATTAGTAAACAATGCAACTTCAATATAGATACCAGAACAGAGGAAGTAAAATAAGGATAATATACAAACGAGTATATAAAAGTATAAAGGGTCATAAAAATAGATAAGTATTTATTATATTTAATATATTAATCTTTAACTATATATTTACGAAACTAAATATATCAAAAATACAATAGGATTTTTCTACCCTATTTAGAACAATAGATATATAGAAAAGAACTATACTTCTTTTAATTAATTAAAAAATCTCTCTTTGTACCCCCACCCCAAATTAGATCTTATATATTATTATTCATTAATTAGCATTTTGTCCTATAGAAATTGCTAACAATCCCAAATCTATTTCTTGTTGAAAATGAGAATTCAATATATATAATTATAATAACCATATTAATTATAATAAAATCACTTGACCATAGCATCCATGGCTGAATGGTAAAAGCACCCAACTCATAATTGGGAAGTCGCGGGTTCAATTCCTGCTGGATGCACAATAAACAGTTATTGCGTTCTGCTCACAATATTTTTGAGATGAAAGAATCGCAGCAAGGTTATCTCGATTCGATTCAGTATCGAGATTAGATTATCTCCGTCCCTGTTTTGTAATTCTTAACTTCTCTTTTAAAGAGAAGTTAAGAATTACAAAGATTTTTTTACGCACGTTTGAACAACTTTTTCTCAGAATGAAAATCTCTATTTTGGTAGAAAATGAACTTCTAAATTTAACGATCAAGTTGATTTTGTAATTAGAAGTTCATCTTCTAATTTAAGCCTATTCCCTGCAATTTTAAGAATATGAATAGAAGGGCAATTCTTACTTTTTTCAGTTAGTAAGAAAAATTATATATAAAAAATCTCAATCTCTAAAATAATGTATCTTGGGCAATTGCAACAATTGGATTCATTACTATTCCCAGTAAAGTAGATGCTATTACACATATAATCATACTAAATTCGATATAATTTTTTGAGATTGAAGAAGATAATCTATAATTTTGCACGTAGGGAGTTATTTCTTTGTTTCTTTCAGTAATTAATAACTTAATTATTTTCAGATAATAATATATTGAAATAACACTCATAAAGAGTCCTATCGAAACCAATAAATAGGAGCCTGCTTGCCATCCACACCAGAATAGATAAAGTTTTCCAAAAAAACCTGCTAATGGAGGAATCCCCCCTAGAGATAGCAGACATAAAGATAAAGACAAAGCTGAAAAAGGGTCTTTCATGTATAATCCTGCATAATCCCGAATGTTATCTGTTCCTGTACGTAGACTTAATAATACAATACAAGCAAAAGTTCCTAAATTCATAAAAATATAGAGTAGCATATAAGTTATCATGCTTGCATATCCATTATTTAAGTCTCTATCAATTATTCCAATAAGGATATATCCAATTTGACCTATCGATGAATATGCAAGCATACGTTTTATGCTTGTTTGAGTAATAGCAATTAAATTTCCTAATATCATGCTAAGAATAGCTGATATTTCCAAAAGAAGATGCCATTCGTTCAATGAGAAATAAAAAATAATATCAAAAATTCTAGTGGCTAAAGCTGAAGCAGCTACTTTTGAAATAACAGAAATAAAAGCAACGACTGGAGTGGGGGAGTTAGAGTCGAAAAGAGGAATTCTCCCTCTTTTCTCTCATTCAGAACCGTGCATGAGACTTTCTTCTCGCACGGCTCCTAAGTGATAAAAAAGATTAGCATAATCGTTTGATTCTCTTTTTTTTATTACCTTCCTCGTGTATGTATAAGATTGGATCTATTCAATTGATATAAAGAATAACTAATCCTTAACTTTTCGAGGAATCCTTACTCAGTGGTTATTATGGTAAATCATTTTTTTTTCTTATTTCTTAAGTTCAGTTATGAAAGAGTTAAAAAGAAAAAAGAAAACCATCTGATTTAAATCGTTCTGAATAGTCATGAGATGCTCATCTTAGGGTAATCTTTTTGTCGACGGATGCCTTCTTTTTTACATTCGTAGTTTCTGAAGAATGAAAACTTACTATGTAGCATTTACGTTAAGAATAAAAATATTGTACACGTCATTAATCTGATCTTTTGTAAAAACTACCCGTAATAATTAATTTGTAAAGGTTATTTATTTTTTAATTCAATCAAACAATTTGAGTTTGTTTCTTACTTTGCTTTACCTTAATCCAATTCAAATTTTTGGTAAAAGTGATGTCTTAGTCCAAGTGGGAATAACAATATTTTTTCCACATGTCTATAGAGTTTTTATAGATAGAAACATCTCTAAAAAAGAGATTTAGAAATGTAATAATTTGTAAAACGAATCGCACTCCTTCATATACATCGGGGGTCCATTGATGAAAAGGAACTAAAGAAAGCTTGAATGCAATTCCTACCATTATAGATAGAAGTGCAATCCAAATTCCTGGAGAGTTATACATTTGTGTATTTATAAGACCATTGGCTATTTCTTGAATTTCAATCTCACCTCCAGATAGACCATATAGCCAAGAAAGACCATAAGCAAGAATGGAAGAACTTGTTCCACCCATAAGTAAATATTTCATAATAGCCTCATTAGACCGTACATCTCTTTTGGTATATCCAGATAATAGATAAGAACATAGACTTAAACATTCTAAAGATACGAAGATAGTTGTTAAATCATTAGCACCACATAAAAACATTCCTCCTAGAGTAGCTGTTAATATGAACAACAAAAACTCCGTTACAGCCATTTCTGTACATTGAATGTATTCCACGGATAGAGGAATACATAAAGTGGAACATAATAAAATGAGAAATCGAAATATTTTATTAAAATTGTTTGTTTGGAAATTACCAAAAAAACTGATCGTAGGTTCTTCTCTCCATTGAAATAACAAAAAGGCTATGCTTAGCACTAAACTTGTTAAAGAGATGAAATAGAACCAAGTTGTCTTTTTCTGATCAGAAATGAAATCGATTACTAGAAGAAGAAATAGGCCAAAAATCAGGATGCATTCTGGAAAAATGGAACTTCCATAGAAGAGAAGCAAATGAAATTCTTTCATAAAAATGATTTAAAGGTATTAATTGAAAATGCATTTTTCATTTTGTCCGGATCATTAGTTAGTAACTTCAATTAATATTCGAGCAACATTTTATTTAGAATATCTTTATTATCATTTAGAATATCTTTATTATCATTTATCTATGATTTATTTTTCTTTTTCATTCTTCTTTTCCTTTCGTTTTCGTTCCAATAAAATTTGTATAAATTTTGATAAAGTAAGTTTTCTTTTTTTGATCAGAATGGAATAGATCTGTAGATCTATTTATATAGTTAGTGGATTAACGGTAATGTGCAAAAGCTCTATTGGATTCTGCCATTTTATGAATCTCTTCCTTCTTGCGTATAGCATTGCCTTTCTCTCTGGCAGCATCCATTATTTCGTAACTCAATTTGAATTGCATATTTCGACCAGAACGTTTTCGGGATGACTCTAATAACCAACGAATAGCAAGTATTTTTCCTTCTTTATCTTTTATTTCAATGGGAACTTGATAAGTGGATCCACTTACACGTTTTGATTTTACTATCAATTTGGGAGTTAATTTTTCTATTGCTTTACGTAGAACAATTAGTGGATTTTTCTTTGTTTTTTCTTGAATCTTTTCTAGAGATTGATAAAAAACTCGATAAGCTAATGATTTTTTTCCGTGTTTAAGAATACGGTTAACGACCATGTTAACTAATCGATTATGATAAATCGGATCAAATTGATAAATTTGATTTTCTACAGTACTTTGGCGTGACATGAGTGTGAAAAAGGTTCATAAATTGATTTCATAAAGACTAATCATTACTTATTTCGGCTTTTTCACTCCATATTGTAGGGTGGATCTCTAAAGGTATCAAAGATCTCCCTCCAAACCGTACATACGACTTTCGTCGAATACGGCTTTCCACATTATTCTATCTGTATATCTGCATATAGAAGATATTCGTTATTATACATAGAATTATGTTTACTCATTCTCAATTGAGTATCCGTTTCCTTTCTTTTGCTATGATCAGAAATCTTGTATTTTCTATATCTATACGATTAGGTCCTTAGGTTTTTAAAAGAGTATAAAAAAGGAAAAGGTGTTTTAAATCAATGCTATTTGAATTGAATCTGCTCCAAAAAAGTCAAGACATTTCCAATTTTATGTTAACACACACTAAGTAAGGGAAAACTTATAAAATGAATTAAATATTAAACCTTAGACATATAATATACTTATTGTTTTAGCCTGCTCTAGTCCCCTTACAAAACGTTTGTTATTGGGTTAGCCATATACTTTACATGTTTTTAGCAATTGACATGGCATCATCATAAAATGATACAAATCTTAGATAATAATATACAACGCACTAGAACGCCCTTGTTTCCGATCTTTGACTGAGACAGCATCTAAGATTCCTCGAATTATGTGATATTTAACACCGGGCAAATCTTTAACTCTTCCACCTCTTACTAATACTACAGAATGTTCTTGTAAATTATGGTCAATACCAGGTATATAAGCAGTGATTTCATATTTAGAAGTTAATCGTACTCTGGCGACTTTGCGTAAGGCAGAGTTTGGTTTTTTAGGGGTGATAGTGGAAAAGTTGACAGAAAAGTTACCTTTACTGCCACTATACAAAACCGTACATGAGAATTTCACCTCATACGGCTTCTCGTTCAATTCTTTTGAGGACATTTTTGTTTTTCGAGTATTTATATATATATATTCTATATATATTCATATTATATATTCGAGTATTTATATATATAAAACTATCCGAATCCTTCGGGGTTAATTCTTCTTTCTCTTCTCTATTAAAAAGAATGAGAGTGACAATCTTTTTTTTATCCATTTTTATTTTTTTATTAACATGCTCATTTTTTATTGATATCTCGAAATATCATTTTTTTTTAATCACAAATTCAATTCAAAATTGACGGGTTAATGTAAGCTTATCCGTGTAGTTATGCATTATTTAACTGGGAATCGATTTGATGCAAAAATTTTTACTTTTGTGCTTTGGTTTGGGTGGCATGGTTTGGCTACTCAGGATTATTTCGATGGCCTATTATAAAATGGTATCAATAGAATATATGTTCCGAGCAGCTGTGTGCACCAATCGGCAATATAAGCTAAGAAAGTCTAGGGAAAGTTATTTTTTGAACTCTATT